CAGGATAAACGCTGGCGATATGCTTAACACATGCAAGTCGAACGGATACAGTCTATTTTTCTTCTTTTAGAAAATATACTTGTATTAGTGGCGAACGGGTGAGTAACGCGTAAGAATCTACATCCAGGTAAAGAATAACAGTTGGAAACAGCTGCTAATACTTTATATGCTTTCTTTAAGTAAAAGGTAAATCCGCCGGGAAATGAGCTTGCGTCCGATTAGTTAGTTGGTAAGGTAACGGCTTACCAAGACCGTGATCGGTAGTTGATCTGAGAGGATGTTCAACCACATTGGGATTGAGATACGGCCCTGACCTCTACGGAGGGCAGCAGTGAGGAATTTTTCGCAATGGGCGAAAGCCTGACGGAGCGATATCGCGTGAAGGAAGAAGGCCTGTGGGTTGTAAACTTCTTTTCTTGAGGAAGAAACAAATGACTGTACTTAAGGAATAAGTATCGGCTAACTCCGTGCCAGCAGCCGCGGTAATACGGAGGATGCGAGCGTTATCCGGAATTATTGGGCGTAAAGCGTTTGTAGGTGGTTTTTTAAGTCTACTGTTAAATATCAGAGCTTAACTTTGAACAAGCAGTATGAAACTAAATGACTTGAGTTCGGTAGGGGAAGAGGGAACTCCCAGTGTAGTGGTGAAATACGTAGATATTGGGGGGAATACCAGAGGCGAAGGCGCTCTTCTGGGCCGATACTGACACTGAGAAACGAAAGCTAGGGGAGCCAATAGGATTAGATACCCTAGTAGTCCTAGCTGTAAACGATGGATACTAAATGTTGGCCCTTTTGAGGGTCAGTTTTGAAGCTAACGCGTTAAGTATCCCGCCTGGGGAGTACGCTCGCAAGAGTGAGACTCAAAGGAATTGACGGGGGCCCGCACAAGCGGTGGAGCATGTGGTTTAATTCGATGCAACGCGAAGAACCTTACCAGGAATTGACATACTCGTTGATTTTTTAGAAATAGAAAATTGTTAAAGAGATACAGGTGGTGCATGGCTGTCGTCAGCTCGTGTCGTGAGATGTTGGGTTAAGTCCCGCAACGAGCGCAACCCTTGTCTTTAGTTGAATACTCTAGAGAGACTGCCGGCGAAAGCAGGAGGAAGGTGAGGATGACGTCAAGTCAGCATGCCCCTTAAGTCCTGGGCGACACACGTGCTACAATGGTATAGACAATGAGTTGCGATCCTGCGAAGGTCAGCTAACCTCAAAAACTATATCTTAGTTCGGATTGCAGGCTGCAACTCGCCTGCATGAAGTCGGAATCGCTAGTAATCGCTGGTCAGCCATACAGCGGTGAATATGTTCCCGGGCCTTGTACACACCGCCCATCACGCTCGAGAAGTTTGAAGTACCCGATAACACTGTACTAACCTGCTTGCAGGAGGAAAGTGGCGAAGGTAAATCCGGTGACTCAAGCGAAGTTGTAACAAGGTAACCGTACTGGAAGGTGCGGTTGGATCACCTCCTAATAGGTAAAAATAAAAGTTTGGATTTAGGTTATATTTAATTTATTCAGTGTGGTTCACCACACTGAATAAATTAAATATGAATCAAAAATATGCATTATTTATTAGTCAAAATAATTGATCTAACGCTCTTAAACAGCTTAAACAGAGGGACACTGTTTACAACTTTTCAATTATTTAATTACAGTTAATTTAAATGATATGAAGTAAATATATGCTTTATAAAGTAATAGCTTCGAAACCTATTTTATTATGAAAATAAAAATAAAGCAATCTGTAAATCGGAAAATTTATGTATTAAACTATAATCAAACGAATTTACAAGTATTCATTTCAATTTTTTGTTTTAATCGTTATTAAAAACTAATACACTCTAGGACAGCATAGGTTTTAGGCCCAATTTTAATAATATAATTATTGAATAATATAATCTTGTAGAGATTAACGAGTGAAAAACATATAAATTTATTTGATCAATGCACTTTCAAATAGATAATTTTAGTTGTTTATTTTCAACACAAAATACACAAATTTATTGTGTTATTAGTTTAGCGTAATATTATAGTATTCAAACCATAACTTAAATTAAAAATTGAAGCAATAACCAACTAATAAATAGTCTATTTTATTGCAGTACAAGAAATCTGAATCTATTAATTAAGGATTCGAACCAATAAGTTTTATTTGTATAAGGTATATATTCGCTCTAAAAATCCAAATATAATTTTTTAAAATATATAAATGTGAATGAAATGAGCAACTGTATATGAATAGAATTTAAAGATGTGAAGATGTATGCAAACAACTTCCAAACAATATTGGTTATTGGTTAATTTCCATTAAACTAGCGGTGTTCAACGTTCAAAAACCAATTAAAAAAAATCTATGATTAAAAATACTCAATTCAAAACAAATTGAATTAACAGTTATTTAAAATCTCCATGCAAAATAATTATTGATATGTAGTTTGTTTGATAATTGCAGCGCTTAAAGCACAACAAAGCCGAGGTGTCGTGAATTCTTGAAAAAGCGCGCATACTATGTGAATTAATTAAACAATAAATTGTTTACTCGACTACGATTATTTTTGTTAACAACTGTATATAAAACAATCAATCTAAATGATTCTTTGAATTAAAGAACATCGATCCTTTAGCTTTTGTATTAACGAATTCGTCAGGCGAATGAAGAATTTATTTTTTATTTTGCTCTAAGAATTGAATGCGTATACACTTTTTGCCGATTGTTAAAAACATCCAGTAAGATTAGTAAATTTACTGATGTCAGGAATTGAAGAACTCAGTATCTCATGATGTGAACTAGCCTGTTCATCTAAATTCACAGTGCAAACAAACCGACAATAATCATGATTCGTAATCTTGTTTATTTAATCATACGTATTGAAGTAAAACGCACACACAAATTCGACATTTTATTATTTCAAAAATTTTTAAATCCAGCACCAACTTATGATTTCAATAGAGGTTTTATCTTCAACTTTACCTGGCTACGAGTGTTATTGCTGGATTTGTATAAAATTAATACATATTTATTGTATTGCATCATCCATATAAATAATGCAATACAATAAATTTAGCATTCGAGTATCGTTCCCAGACACTTCTCTCGGAGTATTGTCCTCGGAATACAGTTTAACACTCTAATTCGGAATGGTTAGAGGTTTGATCTATATGCTTTCAACACTAAATAAAGTTTCAATTATTGGCACAACTGGTTGTGCCAATAATTGAAATGGATTCGAAATTCAATTAATCAAAAATTTGGATCATTAGTAAATTTTAGCTGAAACTATTACTAGTCTTACACTTAATTCCTCTCAAGCAGGTAGTCTTCCCGCGATCTCATAAAGAATACTCATCTCAAAGTAGGCTTCCTACTTATATGCTTTCAGCAGTTATCCCTCTGAACGTAGCTACCCAGCGTTTCCTATGGGCATAAGAACTGGTACACCCTTGGTTCATCTTTCCAAGTCCTCTCGTATTATAGAAAGCTCTTTTCAATATTCTTACGCTTATACCGGATATGGACCAAACTGTCTCACGACGTTCTGAACCCAGCTCACGTACCGCTTTAATGGGCGAACAGCCCAACCCTTGGGACAAACTACCGCCCCAGGTTGCGATGAGCCGACATCGAGGTGCCAAACCTTCCCGTCGATATGAACTCTTGAGGAAGATTAGCCTGTTATCCCTAGAGTAACTTTTATCCGTTGAGCGACGACCCTTCCACTCAGCATCGTCGGATCACTAAGACCGGCTTTCGCCTCTGTTCGACGTGTCAGTCTTACAGTTAAGCTCCCTTTTACCTTTACATTCTACAACTGATTTCCGTCCAGTCTGAGGGAACCTTTGTACACCTCCGTTACTTTTTAGGAGGTTTTCGCCCCAAAAAAACTGCCCACCTGAAACTGTCAAATGTTCTGATTCAAGAACTCATTATTAGAATTTTAGTGTACAAAGAGTGGTCTCTCACTGATGGCTCTAATATTTCCGAAAAAACACTCTCATAGCCTCCCACTTAGACTGCGCAAAATAAACTTAAATTCAATTTCAAGATACAGTAAAGCTTCATAGGGTCTTTCTGTCCAGGTACAAGAAGTCCGCATCTTCACGGACATGTCTATTTCACCGAGACCCTCTCTGAGACAGTACCCAGATCGTTACGCCTTTCGTGCGGGTCACAACTTACGTGACAAGGAATTTCGCTACCTTAGGACCGTCAGAGTTACGGCCGCCGTTCACCGGGGCTTATGTTGTAAGCTTTTTCTTAAGAATAACCTACTTCTTTAACCTTCCGGCACTGGGCAGGCGTCAGCCCCCATACGTTATCTTTCGATTTTGCGGAGACCTGTGTTTTTGGTAAACAGTCGCCTGGGTCCATTTACTGTCACCCTATATATAGGGTACCCCTTCTCCCGAAGTTACGGAGTTATTTTGCCGAGTTCCTTAGAGAGGGTTATCTCGCGCCCCTTAGTATATTCTACCCATCCACCTGTGTCGGTTTACGGTACAGGTTATTTCTTCAAAATAATACAAGATTTTCTTGGAAGTGTGACTTCAAACAAAACTAGGATAAACCCAATTGTATCATAATTTAGCTTCATTTAGGTTTTTATTCCTAAATATACCTTATTATTTACGCAATTATCCAATATATTGCTGTTATAGCCTACTTCGTCCCTCGTTATTGTTAGAAAAAATAAGTACAGGAATATTAACCTGTTTATCATCAATTACACCTTTCGATCTCATTTTAGAACCTGACTAACCCTTTAAGGACGAACCTGGTAAAGGAATCCTTAGATTTACGGGGCATTGGATTCACACCAATGTTTACGTTACTCAAGCCGACATTCTCACTTCTGCTTCGTCCACAAAAATTAACATTTTCACTTCACCCTAATGCAGAACGCTCCTCTACCGCTTGCTTATACAAGCTCATAGCTTCGGCAAACTACTTAAGTCCCAATTTCATTTTTGGTGCATAAACGCTTGACCAGTGAGCTGTTACGCATTCTTTAAAGGATGGCTGCTTCTAGGCAAACCTATTGGTTGTTTATGCATTTACACCTCCTTTAACACTTAGTAATTATTTAGGGGCCTTAGCTGATGATCTGGGCTGTTTCCCTTTTGACAATGAAGCTTATCCCCCATAGTCTCACTATTTAAATTTTGAACTTTAGTATTCTTAGTTTGCAACGATTTGGTACCACTCTCATAGCCCGCACCGAAACAGTGCTTTACCCCTAAGTTCGTGTTTAAATGCTGCGCCTCAACGCATTTCGAGGAGAACCAGCTAGCTCCGAGTTCGATTGGCATTTCACCCCTAACCACAACTCATCTGGCAATTTTTCAGCATTGGTCAGTTCGGACTTTCACTTGGGTTTAACCAAGTTTCCTCCTGGTCATGGTTAGATCACTCGGCTTCGGGTCTATATAAAATGACTCAAACGCCCTTTTCAGACTCGTTTTCACTACGGCTTCAATTTCTATCTTAACCTTGCCATTTTATATAAGTCGCCGGCTCATTCTTCAACAGGCACGCGGTCAAATGAATAATTCTCCCACTGTTTGTTTGTTTAAGGTTTCAAATTCTATTTCACTCCCCTGTAGGGGTTCTTTTTCACCTTTCCCTCACGGTACTTCTTCACTATCAGTTACTCAAGAGTATTTAGTCTTACGAGGTGGTCCTCGTTGATTCACAAGAGATTACACGTGTCTCAAGCTACTTGGGACTTCATTGATATTCATTATTGATTATATACTGGACTTTCACCATCTATGGTACAGGTTTCAGCTGTTTCTATAAATATAATTAAATATTGTTGCATTAGTCCCCCAACCCTAATCTGAAGATTAGTTTAGACTATTTCCATTTCGTTCGCCACTACTCGGGAAATCGCATTTGCTTTCTTTTCCTTTAGTTACTAAGATGTTTCAATTCACTAAGTTATCTCTGCTCTTTCTATGAATTTAAAAGAGAGTTTTATAGATTTTTCTATTCGGGAATCTTTGAATTAAATACTTATTTACAATTCATCAAAGCTTTTCGCAGTTAATCACGCCCTTCATCGTCTTTGAGTACTTAGGTATCCACCATAAACATTACTATTTTTTGATAGAATTCAAAAACTGAATCCGAATATAGTGTATTGCTATGAAAATAAAAAATCAATCCAGTCAGCCTTTCTTAAACATACAATGAATCAAACTTCACGCCCCGTCATTTTTAACCAATTTTGTGCTTCAATATAATTTGTTGGCGCTAAACGAATAGCTTCACGCCAATAATCTGCTGCTTTATCAAATAAAATTTTAGAAATTTCAATTTGTTCTTTCTCAATAGCTTGTTCTCCACGATAATGATAAATAACAGCAATATTATTTAAAGATTGGGGTAAAGATGGATTTCTTTCCAACGATTGGTAATAATATTCAAGAGCACGTCCATGATCACCATTACTACCGTGTATTAAACCTATATTATACAATATATAACTTCGATCATAAGCATCTAATTCAAGACGCATTGCCTGATAATAGTTTTGTAATGCTTCTGCATATTCACCTTCAGCTTGAGCTGACATACCAGTTTTGTAAAAAGTAAAGGCCTGTTTTTCACGATTAGTAGTCGGTAAAATCGTTAACAAAATATCTGCAACTAAAGTAAATGTTTTATCAATAAAATTATCATTACGTTGTGATCGCGGCATTTAAAAATATTCTTTAAACAACTAGGTTTAAACGGGCTCGAACCGTTGACTTATTGCTTGTAAGGCAATCACTCTACCAACTGAGTTATAAACCTCTTTTTAATTTAACCGAAAATCAATGAGTTTTCGGTTAAAGGACAGAAATACGAACATAAGGTACTAAACTCATAATTCTAGCTCTTTTAATACATCGACAAATTTGTCGATGCTGTTTAGCTGTTACTTTGGTTAATCGACGAGGTAAAATTTTTCCCTCGGGTGTTATAAATTTTCTTAACAATAAAACATTTTTATAATCAAGATTTTTCACTTTTAGATTGGCAATAATTTTTTTTGTCATTCGAATGCGCATAATTAAAATAAATTAAATAGTTTTAAATTTGAAAAATTATCATAAAGCAATAGCTGTGAACTAATTTTCCTATTTATATGAATATTCAATTGAAAATATTGATGAATAGTATAGTTATAATTATAATTATTTAACCTAAATGTAGCATTTAATCGAGTAATCCAAATACGTCTCATCCATCGTTTTTGTTGATGACGATGAATATAATTATAACTTTCAGCCCGTTGGATTTTTTGTTTCACTAATCTATAAAGTTGTTTTGATGCACCAACAAAACTTTTCGCTTGATTTAATAAATTTTTTCTTCTCTGACGTATATTTCGACCTCGTTTAACTCTAATCATAATAATAATTTTCACACGCTTTATAGGACTTGAACCTATGACATTAGGTTTTGGAAACCTATGTTCTACCAATTGAACTAAAAGCGTGATAGATCTGTATATCTGAACATCAAAAAGGATAAAATTTTCTCTATAACCACATTTTTTGTCAGTATTCGGAATGACAGGATTTGAACCTGTGACCTCGAGTACCCAAAACACGCACGCTACCAAACTACGCCACATTCCGTCTCTGACATGGTTAGCTTAAATCCTTATCGTGCGTTGGTTCACGATAAGGATTTAAGTTAAGAATTTTGACTGGCGGTTTTAACATATAAAATTAATAAAAAAGCAGTCGGAATAATTATAAATAAAGCTGTAGCAATTAATCCTAAAATATTAACTTCCATGATTTGTTATTTAAGTCTAATATTTAAAACTAGACATATTATTTTAATAATAATAAAAGCTTTAAAACAAACTATTGTTCGTCTTCCGATGTAGTTTCCAGTTCGTCTTCCGATGTAGTTTCCAGTTCGTCTTCCAGTTCGTCTTCCGGTTCGTCTTCCGATGTAGTTTCCAGTTCGTCTTCCGATGTAGTTTCCAGTTCGTCTTCCGATGTAGTTTCCAGTTCGTCTTCCAGTTCGTCTTCCGGTTCGTCTTCCGATGTAGTTTCTTGCGCGTTTTCTAGTTCTAAAAATAACTCACGTTGTAGATCTCTAATTTTTTGCATAAAAATAAATTTCGAAGTTTTACGACGGGAATTTTTACCCCATGAACGACGAACTACTAATGGTTCCGTTGGTTCTAAATTATCATGTTGAAATTCGACATCAAAATACTGCAGACTCAAAAACGTTTTCACAATTGTTGTTAACTCATCATCTCTTAAAGAACCATAACGTAATAAATAATCCATAATTAAATCAACTAATTCCACTGAATTCCTAATTATTTTAAATGAATAATTAAAAGTATTTAATACTAAATTTGTTCGAATATAATCTTGTGTAGATAATAAAATTTCATTCCAATAAAAATAAGGATTTAATTCTTGCTTTAAAAGAGCCTGATAATAGACATCCGCTGGAACCCACTCAATATTTTGTTCAGTTTCTTCTGGATCTGCCATATATAATCGATACCATTGCAATTGACCAAATTCCATAAAATTTGATTGTTGTTGAACTAATCTTTGCCACCATGTGCGAATTGACCATTGTTGATTTTGATTAAAATTTTTATTATTTTTAAAAATTTCAAATTGTATTTCTTCTGAAATTGTTTGAAGCAAACTTAATTGATCGTCATCAAATTCATAAAGATCTTCATTGAAACGTGTCTGATGATATTTTTCTGTAACAATTTGTTCGGCATATAAATACCATTTTGTGACCATGTAACGAATAATTGTATGAGCCCGAGAAAAATCCTGATATCCAAAATTCGTTAATTCATATAAATGAAACATATTCGTTTCATTTACTTCATTTAAAGAATAATGTCTTAATAAAGGAATAGAAGAGTTTAACATTTGCGTTGCTTTGCCAACACTTAAAAACATTAACTGATTTTCTAGTTGAATACGAGTATTAAAACGATTTTGTAAATTTTCTATCAAATTATTCGATTGAGAATAAACAAAATGAATAGGTCTTTCAAATAAAGATAATAAACAAGAAGAGGGCATTGTTTCAAATAATATCGAAAATACATTTTTACCAGTCGAATAATAAGCTTGATCCACTAAATAAAACAAATACTGTTGAGACACAAATGGCGTAAGATTAAAATTATAACTGGAACGAGTATTTGAATGAGACCAAAATTTTTGATAAATTTGTTGATAAGTATGCTGAATGCATTGATTTTCCCTAAAAATGGGTTGCATATTTATTTGATTTGGTAAAGTAGTAATTCGAATAATTCCTTGTTCTAAAGTGGATAGAGTATGACAAGTATCTTGATTAATAGCTATTAAGGCCGATTCATTGATAATTGAATCAATGGCTGCTGCACTTAACCCTTCAGTACGTTTCGATAAATAGTTCCATAAAATCGACTCATCAAAACCAACTTTTGGTAAACATAATTTAAATAACTCAATGCGCTTTTTGGCATTGGGTAAAGATAAATATAATAATCGATTAAAACGACCAGGTCGTAATAAAGCTGGATCTAAAACAGATCGGCGATTTGTAGCACCTATAACAATCATATTTTGTAATGATTTTAATCCATCTAATTCAATTAACAATTGAGTTAAAACACTAAGATGTTCATTTCTGGAAATACTACTTAATTGATTATCTTGTAAAACTTGTCCAGGAATTGGAGTTCTATCAAGTCGAAAACTTTGTTCTTGTTCTTTCAACTCCATTGCTTCTCTTTCAGCCCATGGGTTTAATGATTCTTTATTAGGTCTCATTATATCCGGCCACTCGGGTGTTATATAAGGAATCAAATTTGGATCTAATAATTCCATTAAATCATATTTTCCAGTGGTATTAACAGAAATATTTTCTCGTCTTGCACCAACGCCATCAATTTCATCAATAAAAACAATACAAGGTGATAATAAACGAGCCCTTTCAAATAATAATTGTAATGTTTGAGCTCCTTTACCAACTTTATCTGGATTTTTCAAAATACTTCCCGATTGCACTAAAATAGGCACCCCGGCTTCCCCCGCAATAGCTTGAACTAAAATAGTTTTACCAGTTCCCGGTGGACCAAGTAGTAAAAAAGATTGATAAAGTCGAAATTTATTTTTCACTCCAAAACGACTGAAAGGATTGAAAATACGTTGTTTTTTATTACGTAAAAACCAAATCATTTCACTAACTTCAAACATTAAATTATCAATGCCAGCAATTTGATCTAATTTAGAGTTAACTTGTTGAATCGATCGAAAATCAGTTCTTTCCGTATCTAAATTTAACTCTTGTTTGACCCATTGTTTATCCTTTAAAATTCCAGCAATATATAAAAAATCAATACTAAAAGATAAAATTTCTTTTCCATAATCCTTATATAAATTACTAATAATTATCCCAAACAAAAACACGAAACCAATCTGTAAAAAAATTAAATATGAACGAGTTGAAAGCGGTTCATACTGATCCACAAAAGGTCGAATAGATGATTTAACAAATATATTGTTATGTTTTTGAAAATGTGAGTGAGATAAAATATAATCATCTACGATCATATTTTTATTAGTAAATTGAAATATAACTAAAGAGTTAAAAGAAGGTTGATGATAAGGTTTAAGATAAAAATTAACAGGAAAAGAGTCAATTTGTTTCACAAAAACTGGTGAATAATCCGAGAATGAAAATTGATATAATTGTGAAGAATTTAACCAATATGAATTCGCATAAAATAATTCAAAATTCCAATTTTTTACAGCTGAATAACGTCTCGATTTAACCGGTCTATAAAAATCTAGATAAAAAGATAAACGTTTGTTAAATCTACGCGGTATTTTATGAAAATAAAGTTTAAAATTTGATTTTTTAACTTCAATCAAACGAGAAGTAACTTTAAGAGAATGTCTACGACTATTTTTTTGAGATGAAAAACTACTCCCTAATTTCTGTGGAATTAAATCAATAGCCGGAATAGTTGTTAAGACCTGAGTTTTATTTAATTCTTTTTGATAACCAATTTGAACAATTTGATTTTGGTAAGCAAAAAAAGGTATTTGTTTATACGATTTATAATCTAATAGATTAGGATTTAAAGTATGTTTATATATTTCAGAAACGAATAAAAAATAACTAATTAATAACGGAGCATTGACAAAATCTATTTCCCAATCTTTAAATATTTTTCTTAATTGAATCTGAATCGCTAAAAAATATAAATATAAACTCAATACCAAATAATTACTTGTGACTAAAGGAGATTTAAAGGTCATATTTTATTTTTATTTTTATTTTTATTTTTATTTTTATTTAATTTAGAATTCATTTGAGCAATACGATGCATCTCTTCTTTACGTCTAATAGCAGTACCCATATTTTTTGACGCATCGATAATTTCACCGGCTAATTTTTGACAAAATTTACGACCAGACCTATTATAAGTAGCTTGTAATAACAACTGAATCGCTAAATTAGTTGAGCGAAACGAATGAATTTCCAGGGGAACAGAATAAACTGTTCCGCCTACCCGTCGAGTTCGTATTTCAACTGACGGACTAAGATTTTGAATTGACTGTTGTAATAATATTAATGGATCAGCGTGCTTTTCTAACAGAGAAAATGTTTGTAAAATAATATTTTTTGCTAATATACGCTTTCCTTTTTTATTGATTCTATTAATAAGCATTTGAACAAGTACACTATTATATAACGGATCCGTAATTACTTTTTTACGGATAGAATGAGGACGACGAGCCATAATTAAATTTAAATTAAAGTTTTGGTTTTTTCATACCATATTTAGAGCGACTTTTAGAACGATTCACTACACCCATAGTATCTAATGTTCCACGAATAATTCGATAACGAACTCCAGGTAAATCTTTTACTCTTCCACCTCGAACTAAAACAACGGCATGTTCTTGAAGATTATGCCCAATACCTGGAATATAAGCAGTCACCTCAAATCCTGAGGTTAATCGAACACGTGCAACTTTACGAAGAGCTGAATTTGGTTTTTTTGGAGTTGTTGTATACACCCTAACACATATTCCCCGACGTTGTGGACAAGATTGAAGTGCCGGTGATTTTGTTTTGTTAATGACCTTCTGACGTGATCGGCGTACTAATTGTTGTAGAGTAGGCATAATAAAAATTATATATTTAATGAAACATTTAAAAATTTTGCTAAATAGGACGCTTGTTTTTCTAATTGAGCATAAGTTAAAAAATTTGAACTGTAGATCAATGGAATTTCTTTATTACCGCGGATTTGTAAATAAATATTTTGTCTTGTTAAAAATCCAGATTTAACTTCAAGACGAATACCCATAATTTCTTGAAATTGAAAATATAAATGAATTTGACGACTTTTTCCGGGAAATCCCCAACGAAATAAGTGAATTTTTTCAGTTATGGCATTAAATTCATTAAAACCACTGCCAATTTTCCACCAAATGTTCAATAATAAATAAAGACTAAAAATTAAACCTATCAAACCATAAAAAAACATAATAAATCCTTGTGGCCAAAATACAACTATTTGATTCTGTAAAAATGAAAATGAATAAAAACTTGAAATACCAGTAAAAATAAATCCTAATGATCCTATACATATTATAATAGACCATAAATAATTTTCAAATTTTTGTGCGCCAAACAAACGATATCTATAAATAGAATTAGTCATTAATGAAAAATTTGATAAAATGTTTCTTTTACTTTTGTACCTGTATCCATACTTTCCAGTGGATCTGTTCTTAATCGATGTCTTAAACACAAAGAAATAACTCGTTCAATATCTTCATAACTAACTTGCGTGCGCCCTTCAAAACTGGCTAATGCCTTCGAGGCTCTATTCGTGACTAAATCACCTCGTAAACCATCAACATTTAAATGCGAACAAATATTTGAAATTTTCATTCGTAATTCATAATCTAAATGAACAGTCGGTAATAATTGACGAGCTTGAATAATATTTTGTATTAATTGCGATTGAGAATTTTCATAATTTTTAACAAATTCAATTGGCGAAGAGTCGAAAGCAATTCTTTGCTCAACTACTTGAACTCTTAATTTTGGCTCTTTGACTGTGCCAATCTGAGCATGCATACCAAATCGATCTAATAATTGCGGTCTTAATTCACCTTCCTCTGGATTACCAGAACCGACTAAAATAAATCGAGCTGGATGCGTGACTGAAATACCTTCCCGTTCAACAGTATTCCAACCCGATGCAGCTGCATCTAATAAAACATCTACTAAATGGTCATCTAATAAATTTACCTCATCAACATATAAAATACCTCGATTAGCTTTAGCTAGCAAACCGGGTTCAAAAGCTTTAATGCCTTCATTTAAAGCTTTTTCAATATCAATTGTACCACAAACCCGATCCTCTGTTGCACCAAGTGGTAAATCAACCATTTGAATTTTTTGTACACTTAATTCAAGATTTTCGTTATTATCAATTTTTTCCCGAACTTCATTACTCATGAGATCCGGATCAACTGGATCAGAATTAAATGGATCATTCGCAACTACTTGTATTTCTGGTAATAGATCAACTAGTGCGCGAATCGTAGTTGATTTACCCGTTCCCCGATCTCCCATAATCATAACACCACCGATTTTTGGATCAATAACATTTAGCAATAAGGCTAATTTCATTTCTTCTTGGCCAACAATGGCAGTGAATGGGAAAATTGGCCGTTCAGTATTTAAATTAAACATAATGTTCATTCAAAAATCAAATACCCACTTTTCTCAGTATTATTATAAATTATAAGATAATAATAAAGTATGATGAATTCGAAATATATAATAAGGCTGTTGTAATTGAAAAAAGTGTGTCAAAATCCAATTAACACTTTTTTTCTTATATCGTTTTTTTATAAAATAAAATAATCTATATAATAAATATCTATTTAAAAATAAATTGAGTGACGGATTATGTGCAGATATAAAATAAAAATGTTTCCATAACCAAATTTTAATATTTAATAACCGAATTACTTTATCGATTGGCAGAATACCAGAACTTTGTAAAATTTTTATTATTTCATGTTGGTGAGAAACAACATTTTTATATAGAACATCGATAGTTAATCGAGAATTTTTTTTTTGAAAACACCACCCAAATAAATATAAACTATCAGCTAGCGGTTTTACCTTTGAATATATTAAATCGACTACAGCACAATTCATTAAGCTATGGGAATGTTTTTTTAAAGCAATAAAAGAATTTGACGTTCCTAAAAATACATTTTTATAACGTAAAATTGGTTCTTTCAATAGACGAAAAGTGTAACTTAAGTAAGTTAAAATTAAACATTCTTCTAATGTAATATAAGTTTCACGAACTAAATTGACAGATAAAGAAGATTGATTTTGTAGGGCACTTTCAAAAAACCAAATCATTAAAACGGGTAATTCTATTAAAATATTTTTAAAATACCAATATTTTAAGCATTTGGTAAACTTTGGTTTAAAGGAAAATAAATGCACAAAATGACCATATTGAAATGTATTTGCTAAACAAGATAAATAACCGTTTCGATTAGTTATCTTTAAAATATCATTACTAAATACGGATGTCAGCTTGATATAGATCGGTAAATAAGCTAATACAACAATTAATTGTTTTAATTGATAACGAATAAAAAATCTATAATTTATTGAATTTAATAAAGAAATATCAATGGATAATTTTTTATATTCTTGAAATGTACTGAGTAAATATAATTTTGACTGGCAAAATTTATTTGGTAAATCATTAAACGAATTTAAATCTAAAAATAAATAAATTAACAATATCTGATTTTTAAAACTTTTCAATATAAAACGTTGATAATGACGAATTTTACGTGGTCCATAACATAAGCAATATAAATTTGATTGATACGAATTGTATTGACTAAATATTTTTGAACAATCCATTTCATGCCAACTCATATAAAAACTTAAAGAACCACTCCTTAGATAGGATTTGAACCTATAACTTTACGGTTAACAGCCGCAAGCTCTACCATTGAGCTACTAAGGAAATACATTACTACAATTAAGCAGTACAGGGGAATCGAACCCCTACCATCAGATTGGAAATCTGAGGCGCTAACCGTTACACCAGTACTGCTAGTAAAGTACTATATTATTATATTGGACATATCGATTAAAACTTATTAAAATAATAGGTAATGAGTTGTAAAAAGTATTTTTTGCTATGTCAGCGATATTCATCTATTTCAGTCAATTTATAGTCGTATTAATCGCTACTTGTATTATTTATTTATTGTTATTAAAAGTTAAATTAATTTAAACTATGGATAATTTAAAAATTTATTTGTCAACTGCACCGGTAATAGCCTTTATCTGGTTAAGTTTATTAGCAAGCCTTTTAATTGAAATTAATCGTTTTTTTCCAGATCCCTTAATTTTTGCATTTTAGTGTTATAATCTTTTTTATTGCGAGGCAATAAAAAAGATTATAATAAACCAGTCCCCGCAGGTACTAAATGCCCAATAATTATATTTTCTTTTAAACCACATAAAAAATCCATTTTATTATATAAAGAAGATTGGGTTAAAATGCGGATTGTCTCCTGAAAACTCGCAGAAGAAATAAAACTATTTGTTTCTAAACAACTTTTCGTAATACCCAGTATTAACGGTTCATATTCAATTTTTATAAATTTAAGTTGTGCATTAATCATTTCAACCCAATGTAAATCGACAATTTCTCCCCTTAATAAACCTGTGGATGCACCATTTAAAATTATTACTTTTGAGGTCATTTGACGAACCACAATTTCTAAATGTTTTTCTGGAATATATATACCTTGAGTCAAATAAATGAATTCAATTTCTCTAATAATAATTTGATGAATTCTAAAAATAGAATGACGAATAGCATTATAATGATTATATTGAAATTTATATTTTCTATATAATTGACGTAATTTAGTCTGGAGATTTAATTTTTTTAATGGATTTAATCGTGCTTCAAAAAATTGTTCAATTTTTGGAATACCTTGAACAATATCCCCTTTTTTTACATAACTATAAAAACCAGTAAAAAAACACGTATCTGTTCTTAATATTGAACGATTTAATACATGAATAATACCATTATTAGTAAGCAGTATAGATTCACTTTCACGAATATAAAAATGCGTTAATGTTTTTCCATATACTTGACCTTGATTGGGTAAAAGCCAAAAAATATCCTGGAAACTGTTCATATTTATAAAATAACCAACCATTATTGGTAATGTAGGTTTATCAAAAACTTTAAATTTATCTAAATTTAAAAAATTTAATGATTGATCTATTTTGCGTGTTTTTAACAGACACTCGCTTTCTGTAATCGCTAACTTCCATATCACTTCCAATTGCATTATATGCGGTAACTTTTGAAGCTGTATAATGGTGAATGAACATGGATTTGAAGAAGAATTTAACTGTTTAATCGGTGGAATTATAAACGAATTCATGGAAATAAAATGTAATTGCTGGAAAAAATAATAAAAACTATTATAGTGATTTACACCAATATTTATACTATCTATAATATAAGGACGACGATAATTTTTTAAGCAACGTAATTGATAAAATTGCGTCTTGCGATGATAAAATATATCTTCAACTGGTTTTGTTTTATCTTTCATTAATACGGTTTGTGTTTGTAAATTTGTGTAACATCTTACTTTAGTTGGTAAGTCTCGACTATAAAGTGAATCTATAATTTTTGATGATTGAGTCATAACGTTTTTTGAAAATTGGTAATCTGAAAGATTTAATTGTATTAAAACAGAATGACTCTTTTTTTTAATGAAATAACGACAATTTCGATTTTGATAATTTTCCGAGAAGAATAAAATAGAACGATATTTAGTATAATAAATTAATGAAAAATATAGACTCGATAATTCTAATTCTAAAAATTGCACTTCCAAATCATATGGCTGCATAAAAACATCTTTACTAATATACTTGTTTTGTTTTTTTCTGCGACCACGTTTTGGTTTATTTTGTTGCTTGTATAAACATTCATAATCTTCACTTGAAATCGAAAACATTGATAAATGCTTTAATGAACAAAAAATAAACCAATCTGTATTCGTTAATGACTTTAGTATATTACTCAAGTAGGATCTAGTAAATTTATTAGGTAAATTGAGATGTTTACTTTTTTTAGTGAGTTTGAAAATTTTATTACTTGGAAAAGAGGGAACACGAAGTTGGGTCTTAATACCCCATATTTTAAATTGATGTAATGATATTAACTGATTGCGTTGAAGCAAACGAATACCTATATATTGATCGAGGCTAGTTTTTATATTTTTAAAACTGGGTAAAAATTTATATCTCAATTTTGATAATTTTAAATATCGATTTACCTTAGGGTTTAAAATGCGAAAAAATAATGGCTGATAATAATTGGTCAATTTTAAACGATTAAATGGCACTGAACATTTAATTTGAGACGTTTTAATAGTTATTTCTCGCCAAAAAGTATAATAAAATTGTTGCTTTTTTTTAGACGCCGTTTTTGACTTTTTAATATATAGGGCTCGACGACTCATTTTAAACTGAATTTGACCGATTAAGCGATTTGTATGAGTGCGGTGTAAAGATTTAGGAATTATAGATTGATATAAATATTTATAAATTTGATAATAACGCATTTTTGAATGGAGAATACCACTACTAATGCTCAATATGTATTTATTTAATTTGCATTGGGTATAAAAATAATACCCTCTTTTATAATAAAAGGTATCATATTGTATTGAGTTATAAAAAGATAAAAAATGTCTTTTATACGCATTTTTTGGATTGATATGAATTGTTTGATCTAAATATTGAGCTGGTGTTGCAATAAAATAATGTTGAATAATAAAATTTTTATCGACTAAATCAAAATTATTTATTCGACGTGAAATTTTATTGTTTAAATAAGGATAACGTAATAATGGAGCTAACCAGATAGTTCCCATAGATTGACTATATTGACGAATTAAAATATTACGATGTCTTTTTTCTAAAATATGAATGTTTTCAAAAAATATTTGACCATCATACTCCATACATAAATCTTGTTCCTTATAAATTTTATCATCTACGTCTTCCCAGTCAGGTTGGTATTTTAACTGGGCAACCAGTTGATATAAATTGATGGATTGTTTATGTTTAATATAAATAATACTATGAATAGGAAGAGATAATAATTTTTGATGATTGATATTTTTAATAATGATATAACTCGGTTTAATGACTAAAAATCCAATTCTACCTAATGTATTACGGATAATATGTCCCCCTAAAGTTCTTGGTAAATAAGTTTCACCTTTTAAGGGAGAATACACTTGTTTTACCACTTCGCCGGAAACCGCACCTCCAGTATGGAAGGTACGCATGGTTAATTGAGTACCGGGTTCACCTATTGATTGAGCAGCAATAACGCCGACTGCTTCACCAATTGATACTAATTTTTGATTCGCAAAACTCCATCCATAACATAATTGACAAATTGAGTTCACCGATTCACAGGTTAATGGACTTCGAATAGGAATTTTAGATACTTTATATTTAGAAATTAAATTTTTGTAAACTAAATGAGTAATTGGTTTATTACGGCGTAATTTTCTTTTAATTTGAGTACTTGAAATTGTCTTACCTAACATTCGACCTAATACTCGTGATTTTTGACGAATTAAAATTTTAGGTCCTTTACATAAATTTCCAATCCATAAACAGTGTTTAGTGGAACAATCATATTGTTCCACTATTACATGTTGAGCGACATCTACTAAACGACGTGTTAAATAACCTGAATTGGCTGTTTTCAATGCTGTATCTACAATACCTTTTCTGGCTCCATAACAAGATATAAGGTATTCTACTAATGTTAAACCTTCATTAAAACTACTACGAATTGGAAAATCTAATATATTTCCATCTGTATCGGACATTAAACCACGCATTCCGACTAATTGACGAACTTGTGAAATATTACCCCGTGCACCAGAAAAAGACATTAAATATAATGGATTTAAATCTTTTGTAATTTGAAATGTTTTTATAATTTTGGTTTTAATTAATTCGTTTGTTGTTAACCAACTATTTATCGTCTGTTGTAATTTTTCAAATTTAGTAATACAAGATAATTTTTCTAAAACTTCAATTTTATATATATCGTCCTCACCTTCTTTTATTACTTGATTTTTATGTAAACTTAATTTTAAATCTTCTAAACTAATCGATAGACCTGATTTAGTCGCATATTCAAATCCTAATTCTTTTAAAGTTTCGATTAATTGAATTGTTTGATAGGCGCCATTTGTTCGATAATACCATAACAATAAATGTTTTAAACGTTTTTTTTCAAAAGATTTATTTATAAAATACAATTTTGATTTTTGGTTTTTCATTTATTTATTTTTATTATTTTTATTATATTTATTATTTTTATTATATTTATTATTTTTATTATATTTATTTATTATATGATGAAAAAGAATACGCCCATACGTAGTAAATATCATTTGTGTATAGGTCTCTGTTTGATTTGAAAAAAGACGATATATTTTTGGATAAGTTTTTATTACTGAACCATTTTTATTATAACGAATTTCTAACAATGACTGTTGTTTTATTTCACATTCATAATTACCATTCCAGTACAGCCAAACAGAGGTAGAGGGTGTTTGGTCCATTAATATATATAAACTTGATTCGAATAAACTTTGACGACTTGGGGATATTTTTTGAAAATAGTTGAATTTTGGTTGCTTTAAAGTTAAATAATAACAACCTAATACCATATCTTGGCTTGGCATTAAAATGGGTTGACTGGTTGCTGGAGAAATTAAATTATTAATAGACCATAATAAACGCCAGGCTTCAGAACGAGATTCAGTTGATATGGGTATATGAATCGACATTTGATCGCCATCAAAATCAGCATTAAATGAAGAACACACTAATGGATGTAATAAAATTGTTTTACCTTTTATAATTTTTGGCTGAAACGATTGGATACTTAATCTATGGAGAGTTGGAGCTCTATTTAATAGGATAGGGTAATTTTTTAATAATTTTGATAAAAATGGTAAAAACCAATTTTTTTCCATATTGTAATACAGCCATTTTTTAGCACTCATTATACTTTTTACCATTTTTTTACTTAGTAATGACTTTAAAATAAATGGTTGAAATAATTCAACTGCCATTTCAATTGGTAAACCACATTCATGTAATTGGAGTTGTGGACCTACTACAATTACAGATCGACCGGAGTAATCTACGCGTTTGCCCAATAAATTTTGGCGAAATCGGCCTTTTTTTCCTTTTAACATATCGGATAGTGATTTTAAAGGACGATTACTTGAACTACATATCGGTGGATTACCACTTTTTCCATTTTCAATTATTGTATCAACCGATTCTTGTAATAAACGATGAGCATATTGTAATTCTTCAAAATTATGAAGTAAATTTTGTTTTATTAATCTATTTAAACGGCGATTACGAAATAAAATTTTTTGATATAATTTATTTAGATCTGATATGGCTAATTGACCATTTTTTAATTGTATAATTGGACGCAGATCTGGAGGAAGAACGGGTAAATTTAATAATATTAGCCATGATGGTTTTACTTCGTTTTGGATAAAAGAACGGATAATTTTTAGACGTTGAGTTAATTTAAGTCGCGGTGTAAAATTTAATGTTAACCAGTCATTTGTTAATGATAATAGATCAATTCTAATTTGACGTTCTAATTTTTCTAATTCTGTTTTTAATGACCAGTCAATACCTATTTGAGTTTGTTTTTTATTTTTTAGTTTATTTATCTTTGTTGAAAAATCAAGTAATAAATAATAAAGGGGAAAACTACCCGTTTGAGTGAATAGACTTTTTTGTGTTTTTTTAGTTTTTGGATATAATTTATTTAAATTAGAATTATTTATTTTATAACTATGACTATAAAAGTTTAATAAAAAACATTCATTCATATCTGAGATTGTGAAGGTTTTTTTTATAAAAAAATATTCGTGATTTAATTTTTTGAAGTTTGGTCTTTTTTTTATTTTTTGTTTTATTTTAATGATGTCTTTTTTTACCTTTTTTAACTTTTTTACCTTTTTTAACTTTTTTACCTTTTTTAACTTTAGTGCTATTTTTTTATTATTGGTTGGTTCTGTTTTTAATGGGAATACTTTTTTTATTTTATTTTTATACCATAATGGAAATTCTTCTTTTGTACAGTCATTTAATAAAAAATAATTTGTAAATATTTGTGGAATAAATTCTGTACAATAAACTAATGATTCACTTGATTTTAGTGATAAATTTAATAATATAGATACATAACTAGGACGGCTTTTTAAATACCAAATATGTATAACTGGAATTGTTAATTCAATATAACCTAAATTATAACGTCGAACACGTGATGTTGTATATTCTACTTCACATTTTGGACAACGTTTTTGTGTTGATGCACGTTTTCTACCACATATACATTCATAATCTTTAATAGGTCCAAAAATACGTTCGCAAAATAGACCACCTTTTTCAGGTTTTAATGTTTATATATTTTTTAAAACTGTATGTGTATTTTTCAGTACTGTACAGCTTTAATAAATTTTATTTATAAAATATTTTATATCTTTTTTTTACTTTGTTAACTTATTAATTATATTATTTTCAAACTAATAATTTATTATAAACTTAAATATTTCAAATTTATTTATTTGTTTTTATTAGTTTTTTAAATAGTTATCTTTAATAATATTATAATTCGTAATTTATTTATTATTTAATTTTGATAATTTACAGTTTGAGGGTTTTTAATTGGTCCTAATTTTATTAGTTTTGCATTTTTTTCACACCACATTTTGATTGTTTTAGGAGATGCTATTCCTAATTTTATTCCTTGTATTTCTGTATTCATTATTTATTAATTATTTTATTATTATTTTATTATTATTTATTATTTATTTATTTTTTATTATTTATTAATTATTATTATTTTATTATTTATTTATTATTATTATTTATTATTTATTTATTATTTATTATTATTTTATTATTATTTATTAATGGTCGTCGCACAAGTGTGCGACTATCTAGTAATTAGGTATATAATAATAGTATATTATTATATACCTAATGAGTCAAGTTAAATTAAATTATAATTTGCTTTTTTTTTTTTAAGCATTATAATGATTTATAAGTTAAATTAAATTATAATTTGCTTTTTTTTTTTTAAGCATTATAATGATTTATAAGTTCAATTAAATTAAATTATGAAATTTATTAATTTTTTAATTGGCGTATCGAGTAAATTGTTTTTATTTAGTTTTATTATTATTTTAACTATTATAAAATCATTAAATAAACAATTTCCTCGTTTACCCAATAATAAGAAAGATAATTCTGATAATTCTGATAATTCTGATAAACCGTGGTACAAGGATAGAATTGATCCTAGTTCACCTTTTTATGACGAATTAAATGATCCAAATTTAATTACTTATGATGAATTGATTGAATTAGAGCTAAAAAGTCAATTTATCGATGATTAATTGATTGAATTAGAGCTAAAAAATCAATTCATCATAAGTAATTTTAATTTTACTTTATTTATAAATAAAGTAAAATTAAAATTAATCTAATGGTTTTAAAGATAATACAGATTCATTATCACGATCAATACCTTTTTCAAAACCAGCAGCCGCTGCTCTAGCGCGCCCTGCATGCCATAAATGCGCAACAAAAAACATAAATGCTAGACTAAAATGTGAAGTGGCTAACCAACTACGTGGACTAACAAAATTAACAGCATTAATCTCTGTAGCTACACCACCAACGGAGTTTAAAGATCCTAAAGGTGCATGAGTCATATATTCCGCTGCCCTTCTTTCCTGCCAAGGTTGAATATCTGTTTTTAATTTACCTAAATCTAATCCATTTGGTCCTCTTAAAGGTTCTAACCAAGGTCCTCTAAAATCCCAAAATCGCATTGTTTCACCACCAAAAATAATTTCTCCCGTTGGTGAACGCATTAAATATTTACCTAATCCAGTTGGTCCTTGAGCTGAGGCAATAGTAGTTCCTAATCGTTGATCTCTTACTAAAAAAGTAAAAGCTTGTGCTTGTGATGCTTCTGGTCCAGTTGGACCATAAAATTCACTTGGATAAGCAGTATTATTAAACCATGACATACAACATGCAGTAAATCCCATAATCGATAATGCTGCTAAACTATAGGATAAATACGCTTCGCCTGACCATACAAAAGCTCTTCTAACCCATGCCCATGGTTTGGTTAAAATATGCCAAATTCCACCAAAAATATTGACTGTCCCAATCCAAATATGTCCCCCAACAATATCTTCCATATTATCAACACTTACAATCCAACCATCGCCACCAAATGGAGATTTTAAGATATAACGGATAATAATTGATATACTTACTGTTGGATTTGAGATAATTCGTACATCTCCACCTCCCGGTGCCCAAGTATCATAAATACCTTGAAAATATAAAGCTTTTAAAACCAATAACCAGGCACCAATTCCTAAAATAATTAAGTGAATGCCTAAAATGGTAGTCATTTTATTTTTGTCTTTCCATACATATCCAAAAAATGGAAAAGATTCTTCTAATGTTTCAGGTCCAATTAATGCATGAAAAACTCCACCAAATCCTAAAATTGATGAAGAAATTAAATGTAAAATACCACAGATGAAATATGGAAAGGTATCAATAATTTCGCCATTGGGTCCAATACCATAACCTAAAGTAGCTAAATGAGGTAATAAAATTAATCCTTGTTCATACATTGGTTTTTCTGGAACAAAATGTGCAACTTCAAATAAATTCATTGCTCCAGCCCAAAAAACAATCAATCCTGCATGAGCTACATGTGCTCCTAATAATTTTCCCGATAAATTAATTAATCTTGCATTTCCTGCCCACCATGCAAATCCTGTTGATTCTTGATCACGACCGCCAATTGATAGTGCACCATTAAAGAGCGTTTCCACGTGGTAATACCTCCTCTGGGAATACTAATTTTTCATGTGGCTGATCTTGTGCAGCCATCCATGCACGAATACCTTCATTTAAAAGAATATTTTTTGTATAAAATGTTTCAAATTCTGGATCTTTAGCAGCGCGTATTTCTTGTGAAACGAAATCATAAGCTCTTAAATTGACTGCTAATCCAAGAACACCAATTGCACTCATCCATAATCCTGTTACTGGAACAAACAACATGAAGAAATGTAACCATCTTTTATTTGAAAAGGCAACACCAAAAATTTGTGACCAAAATCGATTAGCTGTTACCATTGAATAGGTTTCTTCGGCTTGAGTTGGATTAAATGCTCTAAATGTATTTGCTCCATCGCCATCTTCAAATAATGTATTTTCAACAGTTGCTCCATGAATAGCACATAATAAAGCAGCTCCTAATACACCAGCTACTCCCATCATATGAAATGGATTTAATGTCCAATTATGAAAACCTTGAAAAAATAGAATAAATCTAAAAATAGCTGCCACTCCAAAACTAGGAGCAAAAAACCATCCTGGTTGACCTAATGGATATATTAAAAAAACTGATACAAATACTGAGATTGGTGCTGAAAATGCAATTGCATTATATGGTCTCAGTTTTAATGATCGAGCAATTTCAAATTGACGTAACATAAATCCAATTAAAGCAAAAGCACCATGTAATGCTACAAAGGGCCATAATCCACCGAGTTGAAACCAACGAGTAAAATCATTTTGCGCTTCTGGACCCCATAATAATACTAACGAATGTGCCATACTATTAGCTGGTGTTGAGACTGCTACGGTTAACATATTACAACCTTCTAAAAATGAACTTGCTAATCCATGTGTATACCAAGAAGTAACAAATGTAATTCCAGTTGCAAACCCACCTAGAGCTAAATAAGCACATGGAAATAATAGTAAACCAGACCATCCAACAAAAACAAAACGATCTCGACGTAACCAATCATCCATTAGATCAAACTGATCTAATTTTTTCTTAGAATTTTTTAACGCAAGTGTCATAAAAATTATAATAAATTTATTTTTTTTTTTAAAATAAGTTTAAAAATAAAGAGCCAATAAATTGAAAATATCGTATTATTTAAACTTCAATTTATTTTTACTAATTTTAAATAAATTAAGTAAAAATAAATTGAAGTTGATAACTTGTAAAAGGATAATTAATATATTTAAAAAAATTAATAATTAGTTGAATTTGTATATATTTTGGCCATTTATTGTAAATAAAATAACTAATTTTTGAATTTAATAATTGACGTAACCAATATTGAATAATCCAATTTATTTCAACTATATATCTTTCTTGTGAATTATTAAAATAGTCAAATTTATTATCTATTTTAACGCCAAATAAATATTGAATATATGGAAATAAAAGTAGACGAATACGATTGCGTTGATAATAACTTTGTTGATTTGTTTTATCATTTATAATAGGAAAAGTCCAAAATAAAATTTTTTTTTAATATTCGTACGACTTTGATTAAATTGAAAAAAATGAATATAAGAATCGTTACATTTTTTTTGAAAAAATAATTTATACACTTTAAATTAATGAAATAAAATTTTTGAATGGCATATAAATGTTGATATTTTATTAATTTTTTTTCTAAAAGCTCTTTTTCTAAAAAAATTAATAAAATATGTTTCAAAATTATCAGTTTTTGATTTAGTAATTAGTATTAACGAATATTGATATTTTTGTGAAATACGTTGAAAAATTTGGTGTCTCCAATTTGCTGAAGATGTCTCAGAATTTAAATAATAACACGGTAAACTAATATAACTCAAAATATTCAAATGATATTGAATTTTTTTACTTTGCACCATTGATAAAAAATTGTCTAATTGAGCTAAATGATTACCATAAACAATTGCACATGTTGAAGTTTGATATAAATATAACACTAATAATATTGAAGAATCTTGTCCAGTTGAAAAACCAATAAGCCATAATGCCATAAATAATTTATTGATTAGTGAATTTAATAAATTATTTAAATAACGAATGAATTTAACAGACCAACTAAAAATAACAGAATAAACCATAAAGTAATTCCTGAAAAAACAGTACTTTTATTTTCTAACCAACCATTTGGATATGCAAAAATAACCGGTACACCAACCGTTAATAAAAAGGATAAAGTGATAAAAGCAAAAACAGCAACTTGAAATAATAATAGCATAATTGATTAAAATTGTTAATTATCTTAATTGAGTATCAAATACTGTTTTATATTTTATCCAAATTTACTAGATGTGGCAGCAATTAAAAATGCAGCATAAGTAAAAATATAACCAACTGAAAAATGTACTAATCCAACTAATCGAGCCTGAACAATTGAAAGAGCAACTGGTTTATCATTCCAACGAATTAAATTTGCTAAAGGTGTTCTTTCATGTGCCCAAACTAAAGTCTCAATTAATTCTTGCCAATAACCACGCCAAGAAATTAAGAACATAAACCCAGTTGCATAAACTAAATGTCCAAATAAAAACATCCATGCCCATACTGATAAACTATTCATACCAAATGGATTATATCCATTAATTAATTGAGAAGAATTTAACCATAAATAATCTCGTAACCAACCCATCAAATAGGTTGATGATTCATTAAATTGATTTACATTACCTTGCCAAACACCTAAATGTTTCCAATGCCAATAAAAAGTTACCCATCCGATAGTGTTTAACATCCAAAATACCGATAAGTAAAAAGCATCCCAAGCTGAAATATCACAAGTACCACCACGACCTGGACCATCACATGGAAAACTATATCCAAAATCTTTTTTATCTGGCATTAATTTTGATCCTCTTGCATCTAATGCTCCTTTAACAAGGATTAATGTAGTTACATGTAAACCTAATGCTATGGCATGATGAACTAAAAAATCACCTGGTCCAATTATTAAAAATAATGAATTAGCTTCATTATTAATGGCTTCTAGCCAACCTGGTAACCAAACGGAAGCACTAGCGGTAAAAGCTGGACTTAAATTAGATGAAAGTAATAAATCAAAACCATAAAGTGTTTTACCATGTGCAGCCTGTATCCATTGAGCAAAAACTGGTTCAATTAAAATTTGTTTTTCTGGTGTTCCAAATGCTTGCATTACATCATTATGTACGTAAATTCCTAATGTATGAAAACCTAAAAATAAAGATGCCCAACTTAAATGGGATATAATTGCTTCTTTATGATTAAGTATTCGAGCTAAAACATTATTTTTATTTAACTCTGGATCATAATCACGTATATAAAAAATAGCTCCATGTGCGAATGCTCCACATAACATAAATCCAGCAATATATTGATGATGCGTGTAAAGACAAGCTTGAGCAGTAAAATCGTTGGCTAAAAAGGCATAAGGTGGTAAAGAATACATATGTTGTGCGACCATTGAACAGATTGTTCCCGCAGAAGCTAATGCTAGTGCTAGTTGAAAATGTAAAGAATTATTAATAGTATCAAATAAATTATTATGTCCCAATCCCATTTTTCCTGATGGCGCTTTATGTGCTGATACAATTTCTGTCATACTATGTCCAATACCAAAATTTGTTCGATACATATGCCCAATAATGATAAAAATGGTACCAATCGCTAAATGATGATGAGCCATATCTGTCAACCATAAACTTTGAGTTTGTGGATGAAAACCACCTAAAAATGTTAAAATAGCACTTCCAGCGCCTTCAGTAGTATTAAAAACATGAGTTTGCGAATCTGGTATTTGTGCATAACTGGACCAATTACCAGTAAAAAATGGTCTTAATCCTTCTGGGTGTGGTAAAATAGTTAATAAATTATCCCAACGAACTTTTATACCACGTGATTGAGGAATAGCTACATGAATTAAATGAGCTGACCAAGCTAATGAACTGACACCAAATAATCCTGATAAATGATGATTTAATCGCGATTCCGCATTTTTAAACCATGAAAGTGATGGTTGAAATTTTGGTTGTAAATGTAACCAACCGGCAAATAATAATGTTCCAACCCCAATTAATAAAAAAACAGAGCCAAAATATAAATCTTCATTTGTTCGCATTCCAATAGTATACCACCATTCGTAAACCCCGGAGGTTGCAATATTTACTGGCCCTGAAGCTCCACCACGTGTGAAGGCTTCAACCGCTGGTTGACCAAAATGTGGTTCCCAAATTGAATGAGCGATTGGTCTAATATGTAATGGATCATTCACCCATTTTTCAAAATTACCTTGCCATGCTACATGAAATAAATTACCTGATGTCCATAAAAAAATAATCGCTAATTGACCGAAATGAGAAGCAAAAATTTTTTTATATAAAATTTCTTCTGTTATATTGTCATGACTTTCAAAATCATGAGCAGTTGCCATACCAAACCACAAACGACGTGTTGTAGGATCTTGTGCTAATCCTTGACTAAATTTAGGAAATTTTGTTGTCATAATTAAATTAAATAAAAATTAAAATTAAAAAAAATTAACCAACCGCTATAATACGTGCTAAAAAGAAACTCCAAGTTGTAACAATTCCACCAAATAAATAATGCGCAACCCCCACTGCTCTACCTTGCGTAATACTTAAGGCACGTGGTTGAATTGCAGGTGCAATTTTTAATTTATTATGAGCCCATAAAATCGACTCGATTAATTCTTGCCAATACCCTCTTCCACTAAATAAAAACATTAAGCTAAATGCCCATATAAAATGTGCGCCTAAAAAAACTAATCCATAAGCAGATAATGCAGATCCATAAGATTGAATAACTTGTGATGATTGAGCCCATAAAAAATCACGTAACCAACCATTAATAGTATTGGCACTATTTGCAAAATTACCACCTGTAATATGTGCAATACCTGAATCATTCACAGTACCCCAGACATCTGATTGCATTTTCCAACTAAAATGAAATATCACAATTGATAATGAATTATACATCCAAAATAAACCTAAAAATACATGATCCCAAGCTGAGACTTGACAAGTACCACCACGACCTGGACCATCACATGGAAATCTAAAACCTAAATTTGCTTTATCTGGAATTAATCGTGAACTACGTGCATACAATACTCCTTTTAATAAAATTAATACAGTTACATGAATGGTAAAAGCATGTATGTGATGAACCATAAAATCAGTGTGATGAACCATAAAATCAGCCATTGCTACTTTTCCTCCAACGGCTACTACATCGCCTCCCCAGGCAGGACTCGTACTAGCAATAGTTGTAGGCGCAGTAATTTTTGGTATTTGATAGTGAATGTCTTGAATCCATTGAGCAAAAATTGGTTGCAATTGAATAGTTTTATCAGAAAACATATCTTGTGATCTACCTAAAGCACTCATTGTATCATTATGAATATATAATCCAAAACTATGAAAACCTAAAAAAATACATAACCAATTTAAATGAGATATAATTGCATCTCGATGACGAATAATTCGATCAAGTAAATTATTATAATTATTAGCTGGATCATAATCACGAACCATAAAAATTGCAGCATGAGCTGCAGCTCCCACGATACAAAAACCACCAATCCAAACATGATGGGTAAATAACGATAATTGAGTTCCATAATCCGTTGCTAAGTATGGATATGGAGGCATAGCATACATATGATGAGCAACAATTATAGATAAAGAACCTAACATCGCTAAATTAACTGATAATTGAGCATGACGTGATTTTAATAATATTTCATATAATCCTTCATGCCCATTCCCAGTATATGGACCTTCATGCGCATCTAATAATACTTTCATATCATGTCCCATATCCCAATTTGTTTGATACATATGGCCTGCAAATAAGAATAAAATACCTACAGCAAGATGATGATGAGCTATATCTGTTAACCATAAACCACCCGTAATTGGATTTAAACCACCTTTAAAAGTTAAAAAATCAGTATACGCTGACCAATTTAAAGTAAACAGTCCTTTAATACCAATGTCAAAACTAGAAAAAATACCAGCCATTAAATTATTATTTAATAGAAATTCATGTGGCAATGGTATTTCTTTTGGATCAACTCCAGCATCTAATAATTGATTAATAGGAACAGCGATATGCACTTGATGACCAGCCCAACCTAAACTACCTAAACCTAATAAACCAGCAAGATGATGGTTAAGCATAGATTCAGGATTATTAAACCAATCTATTCTTGGAGCCAAACGGTGATAATGAAACCAACCAGCAAAAAACATAATACTTGCTAGAACCAATCCACCTAATGCCGTTGAATATAATTCTATTTCACTAGTAATACCACTTGCTCTCCATAATTGAAAAAATCCGGAAGTAATTTGTATACCTTGAAAGCCACCGCCAACATCAGCATTTAAAATTTCTTGACCTACAATTGGCCAAACAACTTGTGCACTTGGTTTAATATGAGTAGGATCACATAACCAATTTTCATAATTTGAAAATCTTGCTCCATGAAAATACATACCACTTAACCAAATTAAAATAATGCCTAATTGTCCAAAATGCGCACTAAAAATTTTTCGTGAAATATCCTCTACATTATTTGTATGTGTATCAAAATCATGTGCATCTGCATGCAAGTTCCAAATCCATGTTGTTGTTGAAGGACCTTTAATTAATGTTTTTGAGAAATGCCCAGGTATAGCCCACTTTTCAAAATTTGTTTTTACAGGATTACGTTCAACCAAAACTTGTACTTTTTGTATATTTACATCTTCAGGTTTTAAAGTCATAATAAATTTTAAAATTTTTAAATTATATAATTTTGTATTTACAGTTCAGATATGTGAATTTATGCAATGAACTATATTCGATAATTATTGAAATAAATATATACATTTTTTATTGGATAATGAATTCTCCATTTTCTAAGAAACAAATGGATTGAATATAAAATAAGATAAGATTTTCCAATTTAAATTTTAAATATATTATAGCATAAAAAAAAAAAAAAATCAGTGCTTAAGGGTCTAAAAATCGTATTTTTCACAGAAATTGACTTTAAATTTAGCCTATTTTGCACTCAATTTGAAGTGTTTTTCGAATGCCATTGTCAAAAACACCCTTTATTTATATAGTTATTTTTAGGTGATATCCAGATTTGAACTGGAGAATCAAAGATTTGCAATCTTTTGCCTTACCACTTGGCTATATCACCAAAATTCGACTTTTTAACTTTTTTGAGAACTGTATTCTAACTCGATAGCGCCTCTTTTGCTTCGTACATCAGCTCAATTGTGATATTTTTGCAATTTTTTTGTCGCGCATATTGTTCAGTATTTCTTTTAATTCGATTACGAACAAAACCAGGAATTTTATTTAATTCATTTAAACTTGAAGGAGTCCAATTTAATTGTTGATTAACAGATAATTCTTTAGTAACAATTTTTTTACTATCATGACCACCAAAAATTTCTAATAAATGATCTTCCATGCCCAGTGTAAATGAATTATAAATTAAATCAGCAATTTGATTCGTACCTTCATATCCCATAAATGGTCTATATCCTAATGGAAAATTTTGAATATGAATAGGTGCTGAAATAACACCACATGGAATATCTAATCGTTTTCCAACATGACGTTCCATTTGGGTTCCAAAAATTGCTGATGGTTCAAGTCGAGCAATCATATTACTAACTTTTGTATGATCATCTGTTATTAAAATTTCATCACAAATAGATTGTAATTGTTCTCGGAACCAGTCTGAATCGTTTTTACAATATGTTCCTGAACCAACAACTTGAATACCCATTTCATAAACTAATATTTTAGTAATAGCAACAGCATGAGTTGAATCACCAAAAACAACAGCCTTTTTACCTGTTAAATTTTGACAATCAATTGATCGAGCAAACCAAGCAGCTTGAGAAATTGATTTAATCTGTTTTGCTATATAAGTTTCAATTTTTTTTGGTACAGTATTATAAATAATCTTTTGAGTTTGACGAATAAATTTTGATGTTTCAATGATTCCCATTGGTATTGTTTGAATAAATGGTAATTGAAATTTTTGTTTTAAATAATTAGCTGTCATCAAACCAACTTCTCTATATGGAATAATATTAAACCATGCATTAGGAATTTGTTGAATTTGATGAATTTGTAACCCTTCTGGTATAATTAGATTAATTTGAATACCAATATCCGTTAATAAGCGTTTTAATTCACGGCAATCATGTTGATGATGAAATCCAAGTGTAAATATACCAATGATATTAACCGATGGTTTTTCAGTTTTATTAATATTTTGTAACTTTAAATTATCTAAATAAAAACGTATAATTTGTTCTAAAGTTCTATCCGCAGCTTGTAATTCATTAATGCGATAATGATTAACATCTGCAAGTAAAATATCAGTTTCAGTATTTAAATTAGCTTGATTTACAAAATTTTGTAAATCTTCTTGTAAAATACTTGATGTACAAGTTGGTGTTAATAAAATTAGATCAGGTTTTTCTTGTTTATCTTTACATATGATGTTTTGAACTACTTTTTCTTGTGATCCACGAGCTAATACATGTCGATCTACAATACTTGTTGTAACTGGTGTAAATTCACGCTCACGCTCTAACATAGAACGCATAACATTGAAATAATCATCTCCTAATGGAGCATGCATGATGGCATGGACGTTTTTAAATGAACTTGCTATACGTAGAGTACCTATATGGGCTGGACCGGCATACTTAAATTTTAGAAATTATTATGATGATCAATTATATTTCTATAAAATCACCTAATTATTTTATTTATACTTTTTGAAACTGTCTTCAAAAATCATTCTATTGATATAAAAACATATTTAATTTTATACTTGTAATAATTAATTTTACAATTAGTATTAAATTGTTAGATGAAAATAATTTAGTTTAAATTAATCGATTCTAAATGATATAAAATTAAATATTAACTTAATATTCAAAATTTTATTGTTGAATAACATCCAATATGCTAATTTCATATATATATATATAGAATAATTTTATTTTAAAATTACGAAAGTGGTAAATGATCAACTAATCCATATTGTTTTGCCTCTAAAGATGATAAAAATTGATCCCGATCCATATCACGTGAAATTTGACTTAAAGATTGACCTGTTCGATCAGCATAAATTTGTCCAACTTGACGACGAATTCGCATGACTTCTTTCGATTCAGATAATACTTCTGATGCTTGTCCTTGACTACCCCCTTCGGGTTGATGAATCATAATACGTGAATGAGAAAAAGCAATTCGTTTACCATAGGTGCCACCAACTAGAATAAACGAAGCCATCGAAGCAGCTGTCCCAATACAAAGTGTAGTAATTTCAGATTTAATATAGTGCATAATATCATACACAGCAATTCCACAGGTTACTGAACCACCAGGTGAATTAATATAAAGATATACATCTTTATTTTGTTCTTCAGCATTTAAATAAAGCATAATACCTATTAATTGATTTGCTAACTCATCATCTAAATCTTGACATAAAAATAATACCCTTTCACGATAAAGTCTATTATATAAATCAACCCACTGTGCAGATGCTTCACCTGGTAATCGAAAAGGTACTTTTGGCACCCCAATTGGCATGATGTAGAACGTTTAATATAATATTTTTCTAAGTCTAATTTAATATAATTTATTTAAATAACAAAAATTTAAACATTTTATAATTCAACATATGGATGATTAGCTCAGTTTGGTTAGAGTGCTGTCCTGATAAGACAGAGGTCGCTGGTTCAAATCTAGCATTATCCAAAGTTTAATGGGGATATAGCTCAGTTGGTAGTAGCGCTGCTTTTGCAAGGCAGATGTCAGCGGTTCGAATCCGCTTATCTCCAAGTTTTCAATCAATCGGAGAAAGAGGGATTTGAACCCTCGGTATTATTATAATACAACCGATTAGCAATCAGTCGCTTTAAACCACTCGGCCATTTCTCCTCATTTGGATTGCTATGAATAAATGCAATCCAAATAAATTATATTTTTGAATAATATTCAATAACTAATAATTCATTAATCTTTAAATCTATATCATTTCTTTGAACGATACTATGAATTAAAATAGAAGATTGCTGTTTATCAATTTTAATGAATGTAGGTAAATTTTTTTCATCTAATTTTTTAATTTTTTGTCTATATTTTTCATTAATAAAAGTAATTTTATCATTTTTTTTACATTGATAACTACAAATTGAAAGTTTATGGTTATTTATTTTAACATGCTTATGACTGATTAATTGTTTTGCGGCATTAATTGAATTTACAAAACCAAGTTTAAAAATAATATTATCAAGACGCATTTCAATTAATTCTAATAAAACTTGTGATGTTGAACGTTTATTTTTTTTAGCTCTTTTGACATAGTTAATTAATTGTCTTTCACCTAAGCCATAATTATAACGAATTTTTTGTTTTTCTAATAATCGAATTGCATAGGCGGTTGGATTGTTATTCTTTCGTGCATGTTGACCGGGTGGATGACGTTTTTTAGGTATTTTTGATGTTAATCCTGGTAATTCACCTAATCTTCGAATAATTCTTAATTTAGGACCTTTATATCTAATCATAATTGAATTGTGAAATATTTTTAATATATTGGGTTACTAACTCAATGGTAGAGTAATTGGCTTTTAACCAATAAGTTCTGGGTTCGAAACCCAGGTAACCCATTCGGTAATACTAGTGTAACGGTAGCTCATATGATTGCCATTCATAAGGTAGGAGTTCGATTCTCCTGTATTACTTTTAACTTTAGGTTTATTTAAAATAAACCTAAAGTTAAAGAAATATCAATAGGTAAAGTAGCTCCAATACCTAGCCAAATAGCAATGATGGTACCTAATAAAAACACAGTTGTTGAAACAGGACGACGGAAGGGATTTTGAAATTTATTAATACTTTCCACAAATGGAATAATCATTAATCCGACTGGAATGGCTGCCATTATTGACACACCTAATAATTTATTTGGAACAGTACGTAAAATTTGAAATACAGGATAAAAATACCATTCTGGTAAAATTTCAAGTGGTGTTGCAAATGGATTTGCTGGTTCACCAATAGCAGCGGGATCAAGAACGGCTAATCCAATTACACAAGCAAAAGTGCCTAAAATACAAACTGGAAAGGTATAAAGTAAATCATTTGGCCAAGCTGGTTCGCCATAATAATTATGCCCCATACCTTTAGATAATTTTTCACGTAAATAAGGATCGGCTAAATCAGGTTTTTTAATAACTGTCATAAAATTATTTTAATTAATTTTTATTTAATGAATAATTCTAGACTCTTAGAGAGGTCCAGAAATACCTTGTTTACGAATCATTAAAAAATGCATTAACATAAATACCGCTGTTAGTAGAGGTAGTAAAAAAGTATGAAGACTATAAAAACGTGTTAAAGTAGATTGACCAACCCCAACACCACCACGTAGTAATTCAACGATTAATCCACCAATTGATGGGATTGCATCGGGAACACCAGTTACAATTTTGACTGCCCAATAACCTACTTGATCCCAAGGTAAAGAATAGCCAGTTACACCAAAAGAAACGGTACAAACTGCCATTATTACACCTGTTACCCAAGTTAATTCACGTGGTTTTTTAAAACCACCGGTTAAATATACACGGAAAACATGTAAGATCATCATTAAAACCATCATACTAGCAGACCAACGATGAATGGATCGAATTAACCATCCATAATTCACTTCGGTCATTATATATTGAACTGAACTAAATGCTTCAGCAACTGTTGGACGATAATAAAAAGTCATTGCAAAACCTGTGGCTACTTGTATTAAAAATAAAGTAAAAGTAATTCCTCCTAAACAATAAAAAATATTAACATGTGGTGGAACATATTTACTAGATACATCATCAGCAATTAATTGAATCTCTAATCTTTCCTCTAACCAATTATAAATTTTACTCATAAATTTTAATTTATAAAATAACACACAATTAAGCTAAGATAATTTTATTTACCATGAAGATTTAATTACACCAGGCAAAAAACCTTGATGTGCATATTCACGGACAAAATGTCTGGATAATTCAAAAAATCGAAAATAACCTCGCGGTCGGCCACTTAATAAACAACGACGATATTGTCGAGTTAAACTTGAATCTCGTGGTAATTTTTGTAATTTACAATGCCAATATAATTTTTCATTTAATAAAATTGCCGTCCCTATTTTTAATTTATACTCTTTTCGTTGATGATTAAATTTATAAGCTATAACTTTTCTTTTAATTTGTCTTTGTATAATTGCTTTTCGAGCCATAAAAACTATTTTTATGAGCTCAGAAGGACTCGAACCCTCATTCTCAACTTAGAAGGTTGGTGTCTTTATCCTTTAGACTATGAGCCCTTACTGTAACTCATAAATTATTATAGCATTATTAATTTAAAAATGCAACTTTTTTTCTAAATACCTAATATTTTATACTCATATGAATATTACTACAAATAAAACTAATAGTGGTCGAATTACTCAAATTATTGGTCCTGTATTAGATGTTGTTTTTCCACCTGGCGAAATGCCAAATATTTATAATTCATTAATCATTAAAGATAAAAACAGTGCCGGAGATCTGATTTCAGTAACATGTGAAGTGCAACAATTATTAGGTGATCATTGTGTTCGTGCTATTTCTATGAGTGCGACAGATGGTTTAATGCGAGGAATGGAGGTAATGGATACCGGACATGCATTAACTGTTCCAGTTGGTGAGTCGACGTTGGGTCGCATTTTCAATGTATTAGGTGAAACGGTTGATAACCTTGGTTCAGTAGATAATAAGAATGGTTTTGAAATTCATCGTTCAGCGCCGGCCTTTGTTGATTTAGATACCAAATTATCAATTTTTGAAACTGGAATTAAAGTGGTTGACTTATTAGCTCCATATCGTCGTGGGGGTAAAATAGGTTTATTTGGTGGCGCAGGAGTTGGGAAAACAGTATTAATTATGGAATTAATTAATAATATAGCTAAAGCTCATGGTGGCGTTTCAGTTTTTGGTGGAGTAGGAGAACGTACGCGTGAAGGGAATGATTTATATATGGAAATGAAAGAATCAAAAGTAATTAATGAAGCTAATTTAAAAGAATCCAAAGTAGCATTAGTTTATGGTCAGATGAATGAACCACCTGGAGCTAGAATGCGAGTTGGATTAACAGCATTAACTATGGCAGAATATTTTCGTGATATTAATAAACAAGATGTTTTATTATTTATTGATAATATTTTTCGTTTTGTCCAAGCTGGTTCAGAAGTATCCGCGTTATTAGGACGGATGCCCTCAGCAGTTGGTTATCAGCCTACTTTAGCCTCTGAAATGGGCACTTTACAAGAACGAATTACATCCACTAAAGATGGTTCAATTACATCAATTCAAGCCATCTATGTTCCTGCCGATGATTTAACCGATCCAGCTCCAGCAACAACTTTTGCACATTTGGATGCAACAACTGTTTTATCTCGTACTTTAGCTTCTAAGGGTATTTATCCGGCGGTTGATCCTTTAGACTCAACTTCAACAATGTTACAGCCGTGGATTGTTGGTGAAGAACATTATGATTGTGCACAAAATGTAAAACAAACATTACAAAGATATAAAGAATTACAAGATATTATTGCTATTTTAGGGTTAGATGAATTATCAGAAGAAGATCGTTTAATTGTTGCACGCGCTCGTAAAATTGAACGTTTTTTATCACAACCCTTTTTTGTTGCTGAAGTATTTACGGGTTCAGCTGGAAAATATGTTAGTTTAGCTGAAACTATTCGTGGATTTACTTTAATTTTAACAGGTAAATTAGATGATTTACCTGAACAAGCTTTTTATTTAGTTGGTACAATAGAAGAGGCTATTGAAAAAGCAACAACTTTAACGGATTAATTTATTAAATTTATGGTTTTAAACATTTGTGTAATTACTCCAGAGTCAATTTTTTTAAATAAATCGGTAGAAGAAGTCATTTTACCAACCAATACTGGGCAAATGGGTGTATTAACCAATCATGCTCCATTAATTACTGCTTTAGATATTGGTGTAATGTTAATACGAAATGCTAAAACTTGGAGTTCATTTGTATTAATGGGTGGATTTGCTTTAATTAAATCCAATCAAATCACTGTTTTAGTGAATGAAGCTGAACCAGAAGATCAGATTGATGTGAGTGAAGCTGAAAAGCAATATTTAATAGCCAAACAAAATTTTGAAACTGCTGAAAATGCGAAACAAAAAGTGGAATTAAATTTTATATATAAACGAGCATTAGCGCGTTTACAAGCGACGAAATAAAATTATATAATAGCTAATGCATTCATTAGCTATTATATAATGTACTTCCTAATCGTAATGCTAAAAAAGCATTAACTAATGCTAAAAATGTAGCTATAAATATTTGACTATCAGTTATGTTCATAAATTATTTAATTTAATTAGTATTGATTTAACTTATAAATTGCCATTACGACTTGCTAATAAAATTATTACTAATGGACCCGTTATTAAGACAAGTCCCAGAGAAAGTAATTGAAATACAACTTCAATATTCATAAAAATTATGGTTTTAGAGTATTTTTAAACTTTTATCGAAAACTTACGGAAGCTTGCCACACAAATGCTAACAATAAAAATAATACAGGAATAACAGGTAAAACATCCACTAACGGATCAAAAGGTGCATATGCTTCCGGTAATTTACTAATTAAAATTTCCATACCTATGAATTAAATTGTATATGTATAAATTTTATAGAATGTTATAAACTGAATAGTATAAACGACTCACTTCATAACTCTCGAGTTTTAGTATAGCATAGCTATACTATTTAAATAGAATAGTTTATAATTATTATTCATTTTCAATCTTCGTGTTCGTCAAAAGGATCACGTAATGTAATCGAGGGTGGTCCAAATCCTATATAGATTGAATATATGGTAATACTTAGTAATAAACTTCCTACTAAAATGGTGATAAAAATAGATAAATCTTCCATAATTCTACAAATGCGAGCGGGAGTAGGATTTGAACCTACGACTTCAAGATTATGAGCCTTGCGAGCTACCAAACTGCTCTATCCCGCAATTCGTAACTATTAACTTCTCGAATGTTAACACTCGAGAAATTAATATCGGATTAAAATTTTTAACTTTTTTGTCCAGGATTTCTCCCTGGATCATTCGAAAGAAATCCAAAAATAAATAAAGAGACAAAAAACGTGACAACAATATAAACAAAAATTTTTAATGTTAACATTTAGATATATATAATAAAACTAGAAAATTTTTTATAAACTAGCCGAATATAGAATTAAGAAAGTGATTCCCAACTCATCGGAATTTCATTAATTAAAACATCACTATTATAGATTTCTAAAATAATCACTAAAAAAACAGCAAATAATGCCATAAATACAGACATTAAAATTGTTGTCCCCCACCCTGGTGCCACTTTTCCATATTCTGAATTTAATGGTCTTAATAAAGTGCCTAAAGTAGTGACACGACTTGTATTTGTTGAAACTTTTTTATCTGAACTTTTTGCCATAATGAATTTTTGTGTAAAATTATTTACTTTCTATATGTTTTATTTTTAATTATTTAATAATTCTTGGCGGTTCACGAAAAAAAATAGCAAAAAAAATAATTCCTAAAGTACCAACAAGTAAAAAAGTATATACTAAAGCTTCCATAATATATTAATTATTTAAATTGATTGACGGCGTGTACTTGCATCTCCAACTTTTTGGAAAGCACCAAATTCTACTTGTTCATCTAAATCATTATCAATTCCAGCAAAAACATCACGGAAAATAGTTCTTGCTCCATGCCAAATATGACCAAAGAAGAATATTAATCCAAAACATAAATGACCAAAAGTAAACCAACCTCTTGGACTACTACGGAATACACCATCAGATTGTAGAGTTGAACGATCAAATTCAAAAATTTCACCTAACTGAGCACGGCGAGCATATTTTTTAACTGTTGTTGGATCTTTAAATGTGATACCATCTAATTCTCCTCCATAAAAAGTTATCGATACTCCAATTTGTTCAATACTATATTTGGATTCTGCTCGACGGAATGGAATATCAGCCCGAACAATACCTTCTTTATCGACAAAAACAACTGGAAAAGTTTCAAAAAAAGTTGGCATACGTCGAACATATAATTCATTTCCCGATTTATCTGTAAATACAGCATGTCCTAACCATCCGACAGCAATTCCATCACCACTATTCATTGCTCCCGTACGAAATAACCCACCTTTTGCCGGATTATTGCCAATATAATCATAAAAAACAAGTTTTTCTGGAATTGAACTCCAAGCTTCAGAAACTGTTTTTCCATTTTCAAGATTTTTTGTCACTCGTTTTTGAATCTCAGAACTAAAAAATCCTTGGTCCCATTGATAACGTGTTGGACCAAATAATTCTACTGGTGTAGCAGCGGAACCATACCACATAGTCCCACAAACTACAAACGCAGCCCAAAATACAGCAGCAATACTACTGGATAAAACTGTTTCTACATTCCCCATACTTAATGCATTATATAATCGTTGTGATGGACGAACACATAAATGAAATAAGCCGGCTAAAATTCCTAAAATTCCAGCTGCTATATGATGTGAAGCAATTCCCCCTGGATTAAACGGATCAAAACCTTCGACTCCCCAAGAAGGACTCACAGATTGTATATTTCCAGTAATGCCAAATGGATCAGAAACCCAAATTCCTGGTCCAAATAAACCAGTTACATGAAATATTCCAAAACCAAAACATAATAAACCGGATAAAAATAAGTGAATACCAAAAATTTTTGGTAAATCAAGAGCTGGTTTACCTGTTCTTGGATCACGGAAAAGTTCTAAATCCCAATAAACCCAATGCCATAAAGCAGCAGCAAAGAGAGCTCCAGATAATAAAATATGTGCCATTGCTACTCCTTCATAACTCCATAATCCTGGATTATTTGTGGTTTCACCAGTAATTGTCCAACCTCCCCATGAATTAATAATACCTAATCTTGTCATAAAAGGTAATACAAACATTCCTTGTCGCCACATTGGATTTAACACTGGATCTGATGGATCAAAAATGGCTAATTCATAAAATGCCATTGAACCAGCCCAACCAGATACTAATGAACTATGCATTAAGTGTACAGCAATTAATCGGCCTGGATCATTTAAAACAACTGTATGTACTCGATACCATGGTAATCCCATATTAGTGAATTAAATATTCAAAATTTATTTTCTTTCATTGAGTATTAAATAAATTATAAATATAAAAAATTAGATACAAATGGTGTAGATGGATGATGCTTTAATTCAGAAGCTAAACCAATTTGTTCAATTTTTCCTGAATTAAAAACAATAATTTCATCACCTAATTCAAATGCTTCATATTGATCATGTGTGACTAAAACTGTTGTCATTGGAACCAAATTATGAAAAAGATATAACCATTCTCGTAATTCACGTCTAACTTTTAAATCTAATGCACCAAAAGGTTCATCTAATAAAAGTAATTTAGGTTCAATCACTAATGCTCGTGCAAATGCAACTCTTTGTTTTTGTCCACCTGACAGTTGAAATGGATATTGATATTGTTGTTTATCAAGTTGTACAAGTTGTATTAGTTCTTTTACTCGAGATTCAATAAAATCAAATGAAAGTTGATGTTGGCGTAAGCCAAATGCAATATTTTCAAAAATTGTTAAATTAGGAAATAATGCATAATCTTGAAATACAAATCCAATTTGTCTATTTTGAATCGATAATTTTGTAGTTTTTTGTCCATTTAACCAAACTGCCCCTTTATCGGCGGGCTCAAATCCAGCGATAATTCGTAATAAAGTTGATTTACCAGATCCAGAGGGTCCAATCACTGATACTAAATGACCAGTTTGTATTTCTAAATTAATTTGGTTTAAAATGAGTTGATTATTAAAAGATTTTGATAAATTTTCAATTAAAATACTCATATTTATGTAAATAGTTACTTAAACCAGCCATAACTATGTAATCCTTTTCCTATTAAATTCACTCCCATATAACAAATACAGATAATAATAAAACCAAAGGAGCCTAATATTGATGATTTAAAGCCCGACCAGTCATAACTATATCTTGTATGGAGATAAATTGCAAAAATTAACCAAGTAATTAAAGCCCATGTTTCTTTTGGATCCCAACTCCAATAGGAGCCCCATGCTTCATTTGCCCAAATTGAACCCGATAAAATACCCATTGTTAAAAGTGGAAAACCAATTCCAATCATTCTATAACTACTATTATCTAACTGATATAAAAATCTTTGAATTTGACAATTAAAATGGCTAATATTATTTAATATTTGATAATCATTCGCCAAGTTATAAATTAATTTAAAAGCAAAATTTTTATTTTGTAAATAATAAACAGTACAAAAAGAAATTGAACATAATGAACCACAAATTAATGCAGCATAACTTAAAATCATTATACTGACATGCATGATTAACCAATTTGATTGTAATGCTGGAATTAATGGAGTCATTAATTTTAATTCGGAAGGAAGATAAAAATTGGTTAACGTCTGTAAAAACAATATAATTGGAGTAATAATACTACCTAACCATTTTAAAGATGTAACTGATTCAAGAATAATTTGTAAAATAATCAGACTCCAACATAAAAAAATTAAAGATTCATAAAATTAAGTGGATTTATTTAAATTTCACACTTTAAAAACTGTATAAGTTTCATTACATACAGCTTATCTATTAGAAATAGTTTTGTAAAATATAATTTCGCTATTTATTTCACAATTCAGGTATATTGTATCTCTATATTATTTAATTGATATATTTAATATTTCAATAACGTATAAATAAGTCGATTCTTCGAACTTAATTCAATAGAAAAACTTTATTTAGAATCATATAAAATTTTTGACATTTAAATTCGATCAATGAAAATCGCTAATTTATTCAATAATTTTGAGCAATTTAGGCGATTACTTAATGGAAAATGATGTGAATTCCACCAACGTAATGCAAGTAAAAAGAAAAATAATAAACTTAACAATAAGATATTTTTCGATTTTATGTGAATGTTAAATTGATTCATCCATTTTTCTGGATATAAATAATATAACATAGTAATAAAAGTACTAAAAAAACATATATTTGTTAAATAATTTTCTAATTTTAAAAATAAGCCCATTGAATAAAATTTATCAAATTTTAAAATATCGTCAATAAAAATAAGGTTAAATTTATAAATTTGATAAATAAACAACAATTTTATAAATTTATTTAATAAAAAATGTATATATATATATATACATATATTTGATAAAAATTCTATAAAAAATTAATTATGAAATTTGCTGTATATGGAAAGGGTGGGATAGGTAAATCAACAATAAGTTGTAATTTATCAATTGCTTTTTCTCGACGTGGACAACGAGTGTTACAAATAGGGTGTGATCCAAAACATGATAGTACTTTTACATTAACTGGTTTTTTAATTCCAACAATTATCGATACTCTTCAAAATAAAGATTATCATTATGAAGATATTTGGCCCGAAGATGTTATTTATCAAGGATATGGAAAAGTAAATTGTGTTGAAGCAGGAGGACCACCAGCAGGTGCTGGCTGTGGTGGATATGTGGTTGGTGAAACTGTCAAATTATTAAAAGAATTAAATGCTTTTTATGAATATGATATTATTTTATTTGATGTTTTAGGGGATGTTGTATGTGGGGGTTTTGCTGCACCATTAAATTATTCTGATTATTGTTTAATTATTACCGATAATAGCTTTGACGCATTATTTGCCGCAAATCGAATTACTGCTTCAGTTCGTGAAAAAGCTCGAACACATCCCTTAAGATTAGTTGGTTTAGTAGCAAATCGTACAAATAAACGTGATTTGATTGATCGATACATTAATTCATGTCCAATGCCCGTATTAGAAATTCTACCATTAATTGAAGATATTCGAATTTCTCGGGTTCAAGGGAAAACATTATTCGAAATTGCTGAATCTAATACACAATTATTATATATTTGTGATTATTATTTAAATATTGCAGATCATTTATTATCTTTTCCTGAAGGTGTTATTCCAAATGAACTGAATGATCAACAGTTATTTAAATTATTATCTGATTTTTATTTAGATTCAACTATACGAGATAAAGAAAATATAAATAATGAATTTTTATTAATATAGAAATAATCGAATGAATTTAAATTTTGAATGTGAAACTGGTAATTATCATACGTTCTGTCCTATTAGTTGTGTAGCATGGTTATATCAAAAAATTGAAGATAGTTTTTTCTTAGTCATTGGTACAAAAACATGTGGTTATTTTTTACAAAATGCTTTAGGAGTAATGATTTTTGCTGAACCACGTTATGCAATGGCTGAATTAGAAGAAAGTGATATTTCAGCTCAATTAAATGATTATCTTGAACTAAAAAGATTATGTTTAAAAATTAAACAAGATAGAAATCCAAGCGTAATAGTTTGGATTGGTACTTGTACAACTGAAATTATTAAAATGGATTTAGAAGGGATTGCTTTAAAATTAGAAAAAGAAATATTTTTACCTATTGTAGTGGCAAGAGCCAATGGATTAGATTATGCTTTTACTCAAGGCGAAGATACTGTATTATCTGCTTTAGTGCAACGTTGTCCAAAATCGCATCAAGATCAAGATAAAGCATTAAAGCGCCTTGTTTTATTTGGATCAGTTTCAAATACAGTTGCCAATCAATTAACTTTGGAATTGAAAAAACATGGTATTCAAGTTGATGGGTGGTTACCATCACCAACTTATACGGAATTACCAAGTTTAGATCATAATGTATTTGTATGCTCAGTGAACCCATTTTTAAGTAGAACAGCAACTACATTAATGCGTCGAAGAAAATGTCAATTAATTAGTGCTCCGTTTCCTATTGGACCTGACGGGACACGTCATTGGATTGAAAAAATTTGTCACTCTTTTAATCGAAATCCTGCTTATTTAAATGAACGAGAAAATCAAGTTTGGGAAAAATTATCATCTTATTTGAATCTAATGAAAAATAAATCTGTGTTTTTTATGGGAGATAATTTATTAGAAATCTCATTAGCAAGATTTTTAATTCGATGTGGTATGCAAGTGTATGAAATTGGTATTCCATATTTAGATAAAAGATTTCAAGCTGCTGAATTAAATTTATTAAAACAAACATGTATTGAAATGAATTGCCCCTTTCCACGCATTGTTGAAAAACCAGATAATTATAATCAAATTCAAAGAATTAGAGAATTTCAACCAGACCTGGTTATTACTGGAATGGGACTAGCAAATCCTCTTGAAGCACGTGGTATTAATACAAAATGGTCAGTCGAATTTACTTTTGCTCAAATTCATGGTTTTAGTAATGCACAAGATATTTTAGAATTAGTAACCCGACCATTACGACGAAATTTAAATTTGAATATGGATCGACTAAATGAACAATTTGTCTTATGAATTTCATAAGACAAATTAAAATGTTTTTATTATTATTCAAATAAGTAAAGAATTGGGGATATGGCGGAATTGGTAGACGCTGCGGACTTAATAGACTGAGCTTTAATTTAGTCAATAAATTAAATGTATTAACCCTAAATCGGGAAAATTATTTAATAATCCCGAGCTATTCAAATGAAAAGTGTAGAGACTTTATGGGTTAAACTAAATCGAATAATATTAAATCGTAGTGCTGAGAAAGTCCAGATTGAAAATCCGTTGATTGAATAAATCGTGAGGGTTCAAGTCCCTCTATCCCCAGGGTCGATGCTCGAGTGGTTAATGGGGATGGATTGTAAATCCATTGGTTTTTACCTTCACTGGTTCAAATCCAGTTCGACCCAATATAAACCAAATTGGGAAAAGTGACAGAGTGGTTGAATGTATTGGTTTTGAAAACCAAAGTAGTTTTAAAACTATCGGGGGTTCGAATCCCTCCTTTTCCGCTCAAAACAACTTGACAATCTAAATTGTTTTGAGTATAATATAATATGCGGATTGTAGATTTTATTAAATGATAATTTTTTCATTATGTCAGATTATTTATTAAAGCAGCATAAAAAAAATTATCTGTTTAGAATCTACAAACGTTTCATTTTAATAATTAAACTATGATATTTTATAACTTTTTATTTTTTATTATTGATTTATTAAGTATACAAAGAAACAGTTTTATTCAATTTTTAGAATTTGGTTTGATTACGGAAATTGAAAATACAAAATCAATTTTTTGGGTTAATGAATCAACCCGAGTCATTTTTTATGCTAGAGCATATAAAATTTTAAAACCAAATGATACAATACAAAATTGTCTATTAACAGGTAAAACATATATGAGCGAGATTTATATACCAGTACTTTAAAAATAATTTAAAAAAAAAGTTTTTTGATGTTAGAGGTAAATTATTGAATCTATTTAATATTATTTTTTTATTGTTACTTTTGAGTACGGCATCTCTAACTAAAAAAAAAATTTAATAATATTAAAAGAACCTTACCCATCTAATAACTTTTTTTAATTAATGCTTTTTATAATTAATTATTAATTAATTATGAAAAAAAACCAATAATTAGTGTTTTATGACTAACTTTTTGAATAAAAAATTAATTAGCCATATAAAAATATTCCTTGTTAAATGATAAATAATAAACTTCGTAAAATTAAATTTCATTGGATTTGTTTAGGTAATTTACCAATTATGACTGATCGTGGTCATTTTATTATTAATGGATCGCCTCGAATTATTGTTAATCAATTAATTCGAGCAGAAGGGTTATATTATAGAAAAAATATTACTAGATTATTTAATGCAAATAGACTAAGTATATATCGAACATATTTTATTGATGTTATTTCAAAACGAGGAGTATGGATTCGCTTTGAAATCAATAGAAAACGAAAAATTTTTGTTTGTCTAAAAAAAACCCCTAAAATTCCATTATTTATTTTTTTACATTCTATTGGATTTACAAATAAAATAATTTTTCATAAATTTTCGCAATTTAATTTATTTAATCCTAAATATATCTATCAAAATATTGACTCACTATTTGAACCTGATTTCACATTAATAGACATATTAGAAAAATTTATTAATATTAAAAATTATGATTTAGGTATTATGGGACGAAGGCGTTTAAATCAAAAATTAAATTTAAATATTGAAAAAACAATATTAACACCTTTAGATATATTAAAAATTTCTGAATTATTATTAAACCTCTATTCAAATCGAATTAAAATAGATGATATTGATAATTTAAATAATCGACGTATTCGAACAATTGGAGAATTTTTACAAATTCAAATTCAACAAGCTTTAGCTCGTTTACATAAAAATTTAATTGATGCTAATAAAAAATATAAAGTTTTTCCATATATTTTATCAACACGAGCATTAAATTCGGTAATGAAAGAGTTTTTTAATTCTTGTGCATTATCACAATTTTTAGATCAAGTTAATCCATTATCTGAATTAACTCATAAACGGCGTATTAGTGCTTTAGGACCGAATGGAGTTAAACAAGAAACAGCTGGTATGGAAATTCGTAATATTCATACTACCTATTTTGGTCGTGTTTGCCCAATTGAAACACCAGAAGGTAAAAATGCTGGATTAGTTAACTCATTAACTGTGTTATCTTTACCTAATAATGAAGGTTTTTTAGAATCGGTATATATAAAAGTTTATAAAGGTCAATTACAATTTCAAAATCGACCAATTTATATATCAAGTTTACGCGAAAAAAAATTAACTATTTTACCCGCTGATATTAAAAAATCAAAATTTAATTTTATAGACAATGATCAAATATTAGTTCGTTATAATGAACAATTTACTTATACAAAAAGAAATCAAATTAACTTATATAATTATTCTCCCTTTCAATTATTTTCTGTAGCTACATCAGTTATTCCATTTTTTGAACATAATGATGCTAATAGAATTTTAATGGGTTCAAATATGCAACGTCAGGCATTACCTTTATTAATTTCTGATTCGTCTAATATTCGAACAGGTTTGGATGTTCGTGTTATTAGTGATACTGGTTCAAGTTTAAAAATGCCTTATTCAGGTGTTATTTTATATACAAGTAAAGATATTATTCATTATTATTGTGGACCTTTACATTTATATAAATGTAAAAAGAAAAATAATTTACTTATTAATTTAAATTTTATTTTATTTAAAATATTATTACAAAAAATTTCTTTATTTAATTTATTATATTATAAAAATTATCCTCATTCTCTCGCTATTTATAAATTTAAAAATTATCCCCATTCTCTCGCTATTTATAAATTTAAAAATATTTATTTAAAAAAAGGGAACTTAAATAATAATTTATTATTTAATTTTTCATTATTAATTTATAAAAATTTATGTAAATATTTTCAATTTTTTTATTTCTCTTCAATTGATTTTATTAATCAATTTTTATATTTTTCCACATTTTCGAGACCTGCTAAATTTGTACCTTTAATTTTTAATAATCTTCATATTAAAAAAATTAAAGTACAAAATTTTGAAAAAACTAACCAAGGTACTTTTCAACTTCAAAAACCAATCATTTCCACATTAGAATGGTTATATAAAGGTGATTTAATTGCTGATTGTGCAACCAGTGAAAATGGAAAATTAGCATTAGGTAAAAATTTACTAGTTGCTTATATTCCATGGAATGGTTTAAATTTTGAAGATGCTATTATTATTAATAATAATTTACTTATTAATGATACATTTTTATCTTTACATATTGAAAAATATGAAATAGAGATTAAAGTAACTGATAATTTGGAACAAATGGAAAAATTAACCAATAAAATACCAGTTAAATCAATTAATGTATCGCATTTAGATAAAAATGGTATCATTGAAGTTGGCACTCATGTTACTTCTGGAACTATATTAGTTGGAAAAGTTTTACCAATTCAAAAACGTTCGCTTTTACCCCATGAGAAATTATTATATGAGATTATTGATAAAAAAACTGATAAAGTTAAAGATACATCACTTTATGCTCCATCAACTATTGATGGTCGAGTTTTATATATATCTATTAATGATAATCCTTATTTAAATTATAAATATAATACTGATGATTATATTAATGAAGTGGAGTATATTAAAATTAGTATTTATATTGCTGAAAAAAGAAATTTACAAATTGGTGATAAATTATCAGGTAGATATGGTAATAAAGGAGTTATATCGAAAATTTTACCACAACAAGATTTACCATTTTTATTAAATGGCGAAATTGTTGATATTGTTTTAAATCCATTAGGTGTTCCTTCACGAATGAATGTTGGACAACTATTAGAAGCTTTGTTAGGTTTATCAGCAAAAAAATTACATCAAGAATATCAAATTGAAACTTTTGATGAAAAATATGGTTTTCATGCTTCACGTAGTTTAGTCTATCTTAAATTATTAGATTTACGAAAAAAAAGTAAACAAAAATGGTATTTTTCAGTAAAATATCCGGGTAAAATGTTTTTATTTGATGGTCGAACAGGTGAAAAATTTTTACATCCAACTACTATAGGTCAAACCTATATTCTTAAATTAGTCCATATGGTTGAAGAAAAAATTCATGCGCGCGCAACAGGTCCATATTCATTAGTCACACAACAACCATTAAAAGGACGGGCAAAACATGGTGGACAACGTTTTGGAGAAATGGAAGTTTGGGCATTAGAAGGTTTTGGTAGTGCTTATATATTACATGAAATTTTAACAATAAAATCTGATGATTTAAGCGGACGTGAAAAAATTACAGAAAGCATTCTTAATAATACTCCAGTTGAATTTGGTACCCCTGAATCATTTAAACTATTATTAAGAGAACTGCAATCCTTATGTTTAAATTTTAATATTTGTGATCATTATATTTAATTCTTTTATAAATAAAATTTATAAAAGAATTAAATACATATCCTCTATTCATTATCCAGTGATTGAAGGAGCTTCAGTCGAAGCTAAATCTAATGGAAAATTATGTGCATTACGTTCATGCATTACTTCCATTCCTAAATTTGCACGATTAATAATATCTGCCCAAGTGTTAATTACACGTCCCTGCGAATCTAAAACCGATTGGTTAAAATTAAATCCGTTTAAATTAAAAGCCATAGTTGAAATACCTAAGGCTGTGAACCAAATTCCCACTACTGGCCATAAAGCTAAGAAAAAATGTAATGAACGAGAATTGTTGAATGAAGCATATTGAAAGATTAAACGTCCAAAATATCCATGTGCAGCAACAATATTATATGTTTCTGTTTCTTGACCAAACTTATAACCTGCATTAGTTGATTCGTTTTCTGTTGTTTCACGAATTAATGATGACGTTACTAATGAACCATGCATTGCTGAAAATAATGATCCACCAAATACACCTGCAACACCTAACATATGAAAAGGATGCATTAAAATATTATGTTCAGCCTGAAATACAATCATAAAATTGAATGTACCTGAAATCCCTAATGGCATACCATCGGAAAATGAACCTTGTCCAATTGGATAAATAATAAATACCGCTGTTGCTGCAGCAACTGGAGCTGAGTAAGCAACTGCAATCCATGGACGCATACCTAAACGGAAAGATAATTCCCATTCACGACCCATATATGCACAAATTCCTAAAAAGAAATGACATACAATTAATTGATAGGGTCCACCGTTATATAACCATTCATCTAAAGAAGCTGCTTCCCAAATTGGATAAAAATGTAATCCAATTGCATTTGAAGTTGGAATAATAGCTCCAGAAATAATATTATTTCCATATAATAAAGAACCAGATACAGGCTCACGAATACCATCAATATCTACAGGTGGAGCAGCAATAAATGCAATAATAAATACTGAAGTTGCCGTTAATAATGTTGGAATCATTAACACTCCAAACCATCCAATATATAAACGATTATCGGTACTAGTAATCCATTCACAAAAACGAGTCCATAATTTTTTATTTTTACGTTGTAATATAGCTGTCATAATATTTGATTATTTTTAGCAGTATTTAATAAAAATAAATACTTTTCCCAAACTTACCAAAAGTTGTTATGTATATGCTACAACGTAAAAATAAAAAATTATTATAAACTTATTAATTATATTAAATTAATATATTTATATAATTATAACGTATCAATTGTTTCAAATTCAAATTTAATTTCCTTCCAAACTTCACATGCTGCAGCTAATTCTGGACTCCATTTAGCAGCCTGACGGATAATTTCTCCACCTTCTTTTGCTAAACTACGTCCTTCGTTACGTGCTTGAACACAGGCTTCCGCGGCAATTCGATTTGCTGCTGCCCCTGGTGCATTACCCCATGGATGCCCTAATGTTCCACCACCAAACTGTAAACATGCATCATCACCAAAAATTTCCACTAATGCAGGCATATGCCACACATGAATACCACCCGATGCAACTGGTATAACTCCAGGAAGAGAAACCCAATCTTGAGTGAAATAAATACCACGACTACGATCTTTTTCAATATAATCATCACGCATGATATCTACAAACCCTAAAGTTACTTCACGTTCACCTTCTAATTTACCAACTACAGTTCCAGAATGTAAATGATCTCCACCAGACATACGTAATGATTTAGCCAATACACGGAAATGCATACCATGATTTTTTTGACGATCAATTACTGCATGCATAGCACGATGAATATGTAATAATAACCCATTATCACGACAATAATGCGCTAAACTTGTATTTGCAGTCCATCCACCAGTTAAATAGTCATGCATGACAATTGGTACACCTAAATCTTTTGCACATGCTGCACGTTTTAACATTTCTTCACATGTTCCAGCAGTAGCATTTAAGTAATGACCTTTAATTTCACCACTCTCAGCTTGAGATTTATAAATAGCTTCTGCTACAAATAAAAAACGATCACGCCAACGCATGAATGGTTGTGAATTTACATTTTCATCATCTTTTGTAAAATCTAAACCACCACGTAAACATTCATAACATGCACGACCATAATTTTTTGCTGATAAACCTAATTTAGGTTTAATTGTACAACCTAAGAACGGTCGACCATATTTGTTTAATTTATCACGTTCTGATTCAATTCCATGAGGTGGTCCCCAAAATGTTTTTACATATGCTGGTGGAATACGTAAATCTTCTAAACGTAAAGCACGTAAAGCTTTAAAACCAAATACATTTCCAACAATTGAAGTAAATAAATTGGTAACTGAACCTTCTTCAAATAAATCTAAAGGATAAGCTACATATGCAATATACTGATTTTCTTCGCCTTCAACAGGTTCTAAATCATAACAACGTCCTTTGTAACTATCTAAACTTGTTAGACCATCAGTCCAAACTGTTGTCCATGTACCGGTTGATGATTCAGCAGCAACAGCTGCACCACATTCTTCAGGAGGTACACCCGGTTGTGGTGTCATACGAAAAGCAGCTAAAATATCAGTTTGTTTAACTTGATAATCTGGAGTATAATAAGTTAAACGATAATCTTTTACTCCCGCTTTAAATCCCGCACCGGCTTTAGTTTCAGTTTTTGGAGCCATTGATAACAATGAATTACAATATAACGATCCTACGTAACTACCCGATAAAATTTTTAAAATAATTGATCACCACGTTTATATTGTAAATATGCAGTTACAAATAATCCACAAATTGTTACCGGAACTAATCCTAATACGATTCCAGATAATAAAGGTTCAACCATAATATTTATTTATGAAAATTCATTTATATAAGTTTGTAATGAGTCTTTTAAAAGATTTTCTGTTTGTTCTGTAAATTCACCTGTTTCAGAAACAACTTTTTGAAACTCACTATTGTTTAAATATTGACGTAAACCACTAACAAAAACACGTACTTGATCTGTTGGAATAGAATCTAAATAACCATTTGTCCCAGCATAAATTGTAGCCACTTGATCTGATAATGATAAAGGAGAAGCTTGAGGTTGTTTTAAAATTTCTCTTAATCTCTGACCTCTTGCTAATTGATTTTGCGTAGCTTGATCTAAATCCGATGCAAATTGTGAAAAAGCCTCTAATTCAGAAAATTGCGCTAATTCTAATTTTAACTTACCAGCTACTTTTTTCATCGCTTTTGGTTGTGCTGATGAACCAACTCGAGAAACAGAAATTCCAACATTAATAGCTGGTCGAATTCCAGAATTAAAAATATCTGAAGATAAAAAAATTTGACCATCAGTAATAGAAATGACATTTGTAGGAATATAAGCAGACACATCTCCTTCCTGCGTTTCAACAATTGGTAAAGCAGTCATACTACCTCCCCCTAATTTATCATTTAATTTAGCAGCTCGTTCAAGTAAACGCGAGTGCAGATAAAATACATCTCCCGGATAAGCCTCTCGACCGGGTGGACGACGAAGTAATAAAGACATTTCTCGATATGCTTGAGCTTGTTTTGATAAATCGTCATAAATTACTAATGTATGTTCCCCTTTATACATAAAATATTCTGCTAACGTCGCACCTGTATATGGTGCAATATATTGTAAAGTTGCAGGTGAATCAGCAGTTGCTGCCACAATAATTGTATAATCAAGAGCATCACGTTCTTGTAATGTCGTAACAACTTGGGCAATTGAAGATGCTTTTTGTCCGATAGCTACATATACACAAATAACATTTTTAGCTTTTTGATTTAAAATTGTATCAACTGCAATTGCTGTTTTACCTGTTTGGCGATCACCAATAATTAATTCACGTTGACCTCGACCAATTGGAATCATAGCGTCAATTGACATCAATCCAGTTTGCAATGGTTCATAAACCGAACGACGAGCGATAATACCTGGAGCATTTGATTCAATTAAACGTGTTTCATCCCCAATAATTTCACCTTTACCATCAATTGGTTTAGCTAATGGATTGACAATACGACCTAAAAAATTTTTACCAACTGGTATTTGAGCAATTTTACCAGTTGCTTGAACTGAACTGCCTTCCTGAATCGTATTCCCTTCCCCCATCAAAACTGCACCAACATTTTTTGTTTCTAAATTTAATGCAATTCCAATAGTGCCATCAGCAAATTCTAGTAATTCACCTGCCATCACTTGATCTAATCCATAAATTCGTGCAATTCCATCACCAACTTGAAATACAGTTCCAACATTTAAAACTGTTACTTCTTGATTATATTGCTCAATTTGTTGTCGGATAATACTACTAATTTCATCTGGTCTAATTTTTACCATAACTCAAATACCTCCTTAAAATAAATTATTAACTCCAAAATGAAAGGAATTATTCATTGTAATTACGAAATAATTTAATATAATGATTTGTTACTTTTCGTTGAAATTCAGGATTATTTTTTTGTGCTTCAAGTTTAGCATAAACAATTTTAAAAACTGATTTAATCACCTTTTGAATCACCTCTTTCTTACTTTTACGCTGTTGCGCTAAAATAGCTTCATGTTTTAAAACATGAAGTTTATCAATATCTTTCACTGTTTGTAACTCATATTGTTCAAAAACATCTTTTACACTTTCAACATTATTTTCACGAATTTTACTCGCTTTTTGTCGAGCGTTAAAAAATTTTTTTTGAGCCAATGATAATTCTTCTTTCGCTTCTTTAGCTCGCTGTTCCGCTTCTCTAATATTTGATAAAATTGTTGTCTGTCGAGTTTGTAAAATTGATTTTAATGCATCACCAACCACAATAACTAAAATAATAATAACAACAAATTGATTTATAAAATCGTCAGAACTGAATATAATATTTACATATTATTCAGCTCAAATAATTTGTATGACAAACCTTGTTAGATGGGTAATTAATTTACGACTCTATCTAACAATTAGAATGAATAACAAATTATCTTTAATAAATAAATATTTATTAAATCTATTTTAAAATTTTTATTTTACCTATAAATAATTAAGCTAATTATGAATTAAATAAACTTAGAAAATTTTATTGAAATAGCTAAATAAAATTTTTAAATAATTCATTTTAATAAAATAAATTATTTATAAGTCCTCAATAAAACAACTTAAAAAATTGCTAAATTAATAATATTTGTATCTAATAAATTAGTATTAAAACCGATTGAAAGATTTAAAGGAATCATAATTTTTAATAAAAATAATAATTATTATTGATCACCGAATAGAATTGAAATTTCAATTCTATTCGTAAAATTTAAGCAAATGGATTTGCAAATAATACAACTAAAGCAACTACTAAACCATAAATTGTTAACGATTCCATGAAAGCAAAACTTAATAATAATGCACCACGAATTTTACCTTCTGCTTCAGGTTGACGTGCAATACCTTCTAAAGCATAACCAGCAGCTGTTCCTTGACCAACACCCGGACCAATTGCAGCTAAGCCAATGGCTAATCCTGCCGCGACAACCGAAGCCGCACCTATTACTGAATTCATAATTAAATTAAATTTAAAGAAATAAATATTTTTCGTAAACTGTATTAATGGTGATCTTCTACAGATTCACCAATATAAGCTCCAGCCAATGTTGAAAATACAAGTGCTTGAATTGCACTCGTAAATAATCCTAATAACATAAGTGGAATAGGAACAAGAATTGGAACTAAAGCAATTAAAACTGCTACCACTAATTCATCCGCTAAAATATTACCAAATAATCTAAAACTTAATGATAAAGGTTTAGTAAAATCTTCTAATACATTAATTGGGAATAGAATAACTGACGGAGTAATATATCTTTTAAAATAAGAAAAACCTTTTTTTCTTAACCCGGCTGAAAAATAAGCTAATGAGGTTAATAAAGCTAATGCAACTGTGGTATTAATATCATTGGTTGGTGCAGCTAATTCACCACTTGGTAATTCTAAAATTCGCCATGGAATTAAGGCACCTGACCAATTTGAGACAAATACGAATAAAAAAATAGTACCAAGAAATGGAACCCATTCTAAATATTCTTCTTCACCAATTTGAGTTTTAGCTAAATCACGTATAAATTCAGTAATATATTCAGTAAAATTTTGAACTCCTGAGGGTACAAATTGTAAATTAGAATTTCCTATTAAACTCAAAACAAAAATAATAAGAATCACTAACCACGAAGTTAATAATACTTGTCCATGAATTGCATATTGACCGATAAACCAATAATAATGTTGTCCAACTGTAACTTCAGAACATTGGCCAATTAAATTGAAAGAAGTTATGATCATTATTTATAATTAAACAGTAATAAAGCTCCATTACTTAGTTTAATTAAATTAAAACATTTTTTCAAGAACATTTAAATAAAAATGTTTTAATTGTTTAAATCTTTATATAGTTGATGACCTTTAACAATAGATTTTGATAAAGTATTTAAAATCCATTTAATAGATTGACGTGAATCATCATTTGCAGGAATAAATAAATCAACTAAACGTGGATTACAATTAGTATCTAATATAGTAATTGTACGTAATCCCAATTTTTGACATTCATAAACAGCATTTAATTCTCTCTGTTGTCCTACGATTATAACCACATCAGGTAAACGACGCATTTCTTTTAAACCACCAATATATTTTTGTAATCGATCATATTTTTTCTCCATACGAACTTGTAATGTTTCTGAGCTTAGTTTTAATAAATTTAATTGATTCAATTGCATAATTGAATGACGCATATTCAACCAATTGGTTAAAAGACCGCCTAACCATCGTTTATTGACATAAAATGTATTTGAGTTGATAGCTGCTTGTTTAATAATTTGAGCTATTTGTTTATTGGTACCAACAAATAAAATTGTTTGCCCTTGTGAAGCCGCATGCTCTAAAAATTGCGCTGATTTTTTTAAATAAAAGTACGTTTGAATAATATCAATAATATGGATACCATTTTTTTCTTTATAAATATAAGGCGACATTTTTGGATTCCAATCCCGTTTTGGATGACCAAAATGTACACCCGAATAAATCATTTTTTTTAATACTAAATTCATTTATAGTTAATAAAATACAAAAATACCCCCGGGGGAATTTGAATCCCCGTTTTCTCCGTGAAAAAGAGAGGTCCTTGGCCCCTAGACGACGGGGGCAAACCTCTATTTTTCATTATATATCAAATGTAACTAGTCGTCAAGAAAAAAATTTGCATTTTTTAGAAATTAATATAAACTGTGAATTAATAATATAAATTTTTTTTTTTCGTGGCCATTCCAAAAAAACGTAAATCAAAAAAAAAAAAACGCCTTCATCAAATACATTGGAAAAAAAAAGCTACTTATTGGAAAAAAAAAGCTATTTATTTTGGTCAAAAAATTTTTAAACAATCTTAAATGATTGTTTATGCCTATTTAGCTCAATTTGGTTAGAGCGTCCGTCTCATACGCGGAAAGTTACTAGTTCAAATCTAGTAATAGGCAATAAAAATTAATTAAAATTAAATAGTGTTAAATAAAATGAATAAAATGAATATTTATATAGGTCGTCGTAAAAAATCAATTGCAAGAGTAAAATTATTAACCCAATATAAAAAAGCATCTATTGTTATCAATAATTTAGAATATGAAAAATATTTTCAATTTAATATTTATCAAATTGATACACTTTTAAAACCTTTTGAAATACTAAATATTAATAATTTACCAAATTTACAAATTAAAGTTTCCGGTGGTGGTCTTAGTGTTCAATCAAAAGCGTGTCAATTAGCGATTGCAAGATTTTTACAAACTCAAAATAGTTCTTATAGACAATTATTGAAACCAAAAGATTTATTAAAACAAGATTCACGAAATAAAGAACGTCGAAAATATGGATTAAAAAAAGCCAGGAAAGCACCCCAATTTTCAAAACGTTAAAACATATCTTATTTATTTTATTAATTTTATGACAACTACAACTAACAAAAATTTTTAATTTATGAGTTATTAATATTAATTAAAAGTAAATTTATGTTAATCTAAAATGAATTGAATAAAATTTGGTTTTATTAAGTTGTAATAATAAATAATTTTTATTGTTTTTTAGTTCATTCATTTAGAACTTTTATTAATCTGAATAATTTTCAAAAATTAGACATTCGATTTCAATTTTTATATTTTATTTATTATACATTAAAAATTGAAAAAATTAAAAAATTTTTAGCTATTATCTCGCAATAGATTTAAATAGTTAACGTAAAACTTTTTTAGAGTAAACAAATTATTAACCAATTAAAAAAAATTACATTATTAGAAGCGGTTGAATTAGTTAATCAAATGCAAACAACGTTTGGTATTAATATTAATCAACTAACAGCCACTTCATCTATTCCATCTCAAGATAATAACATTATCCAATCAAATACTGAAATAAATCAAACTGAATTTAATGTGCTGTTAGAAGCAATCCCCACTGATGATCAAAAAGCAAAACGATTAAGTACATTTAGATTAATTCGTGAACTAACATCAGTTGGATTAAAAGAAGCAAAAGAAATGACATCAAATTTACCAACAATATTAAAAGAATCAATCTCAAAAGAACAAGCAGAAAAAATTAAATTACAATTTGAAGAAATTGGAGCAAAAATTAAAATTATTTAATGTTAAAATTTAATTTAACTTTTATATTATTTGGCCTATATCTAATTTTATCTACATCAAAATCAAATTGTAAGTTGAGTTATCATTAAATAGGTTTAAAAATTTAATTTAAAAAATAATACTCTTTCATTAAGTCTGAATAAAACATAAAATGAAAAAAAAAAAAATGAATTGTATTGATTTTAAATTAGAAACTACATTTATTATTCACCTCAACTTATAAAAATGAATATGTACAAATTTACCTATGTAATTAACAAAATTAATTAGCTAAATAATTTTGAAAAATATTTAATTAGTTAAATAATCTGTTTATTATTTAATTTGTCGAAAACGTTTTTTAATTGGACTAATATTGATAATACTTTTAATTCCACAAACTCCAAATCAAAATTATTTATTAACTGATTTTAATGAAAGTGGTTTATTTAATAATTATTTAGAATCAATAAAAATATTAAATAAATTGACAATTGGAACAATTATTCTATTTTTTATTAGTGTATTATTATGAATCTTTTAAATTTAAATAAATTATTTATAAAACCAAAAAATCAATATTTAATAATTACGTATTATTTATTTCTTTTAGTATTACCTATTTTCGTATTATTACAAACTTGTCAAAAATTTTTTTGGTTTACTTTTTTTAATAGAGCTATGGAACCCGTAGCTCTATCCGCTTATTCTGTCACACTTTCATTAGCTTTATGTGCTTGTTTTATTAATACTATATTTGGATTTATTGTAGCATGGATTATTAGTCGTTATACATTTAAAACTCAAAATTTATGGGATGCCTTAATTGATTTACCATTTGCTTTACCTACATCAGTCGCTGGATTTACATTAGTAATTATTTATAGTGAAAATGGAATTTTTGGAAAATTATTATCTCAATTCGAAATTACTGTTATTTTTTCAAAATTAGGTATTTTTATTGCTATGTTATTTGTTTCATTTCCATTTATTATTAGAACATTACAACCTAGTTTATTTGTTTTGGAATATGAACTTGAACAAGCAGCTTGGTCATTAGGAGCTTCGCCATGGATTACATTCAATAAAATTATATTACCTAATCTTTTACCAGCTTTATATACAGGTATCACATTAGCTTTTTCACGTTCAATCGGTGAATATGGTTCAATTGTGATTATTTCATCCAATTTAGCCTTGAAAGATTTAATTACACCAGTTTTAATTTTTCAATGTCTCGAGCAATATGATTATATAGGAGCAACTATTATTGGTTCAGTTATGTTAATTATTTCATTATTATTACTATTCTTTATTAATATTCTTCAAAAACAAAGTACATTAAAATTGTAAATAAAACTATTTATAATATATGATAATAAAACAAACAATTATACAATATTTTAATTATTTAATGAATTTAGATTTAAGTCTAGATTCAATACCAAGTTTAATAAAAATGAATAGTATATATTTTTTTAATATACTAAAAAATAGTTTCAGTTATTTTATTTCGTTAGATTGGTTTTTTCGTTTTTTACAAGAACCTATTTTTATTCCAAATAATTGGATAACAAATCTTAAAGAAATTTATTATTTACAAAATCCAAAAAATTTCTTATTTAATTATAATACACCATTTTTTCCAATTACAAATTATGAATATTCAATTTTATTAAAAAGTATTCTTACTAGTCTATTTTATTGGTTACCGAATTCGGCCATTCATTTTCTAATGATTCGTCGATTAATTGTACAAGGTTTACCATCGGGGATTGCATCAGCGTGTGGTACTTTTTGTGCTCAATTATTATTACTTATAACTGTATTATTTGGATGGCGGTTTTTATTATTTAATTGGATGCAATTTGAATCTTGGAATTATCTTTGTACTCTGTTTTTAATTGGTTTATTAACATATAAACTCAGCCAATCTCCTATTAAACGGATTCGATCTAATAATTATTACGCTTTATGGCGTATATTTAGTATTAATTTTTTATTAGTTATTTTTGAAAATTATGGTTTATTCCCATATATTAGTGGATTTAATGTTTTTGACCATCTTTCATATTTACAATTAAATAACTATAAAACTCAAATAATTTATATTATTGGATTTAGTCTAGGTAGTTTAATATGGATAATATTATTTGGACAGCTAATTTTACTAATTAGTCAAAAAATTGTAAATAAGTTTATTAAATCATATTCCTTATGGATTCAACGTGTTAATTTCGTTTGTTTAACACTCATTTTATCCTTTGCAATCGCAAGTCTCCCTTATTATGGATTTGAATATTTATTTCAGAAACCTTTTCAATTAGCTGAACAAACAATTTTTAAACCCAAACTTCAATTAAAAACAGATATTACCGATGTTTCAAAAGGAAGGTTAGGTGAATATTCAGCTCATAGTTCTATTGATACAGATATAGCACCATACGATCGTGGACGTTATCGAACTGGTAATGAAGTTGAATTAACATTTGAAGATATGAACTTTCAAGGGGAATATATTTGGCGATCAAGAACCGATAGATTAGCATCTGGTTCAGCAGGAATTGTCAATCAATTCATGGCTAAATTTTTACCACAGACAGTTAAAGAAACTCTAACTCCAACTCCCTCAACATCTCTTCACACTATAGAGTTAATGGATCCAAGTCTAGAATTTTATGAAACTGAACCAAAATTTGAAAGTTTATTAATCAGATTTCGAAATGATTACAATAGTGAAGTCATGGATTCAACTTTAGGGGAGAATTTAATGGAATTAGAACAATTTTCTGCTTTTTCGGAATTAGTCAAATATGGTTTTGATTCATTTGCATCACTTGAAGATATAGAATCCGATGAATTTGAAGAAGAATTAGGTAAAAAAATTAAATTAAAATATTATAAAAATCCAATTTATCAATTAATTTTAAATTTAGATATATCTCAATTTTTAAATCGCCAACCTTCTCTTTACACTTTCAGTATCCAACAACAAAAAATATTATTTGAGCGAAAAAAAATATTAACTAATTATTATAATAGTGTTCGTGATTATTCCTATTTACCATATACATCAATTTTTAAATATTTATTTGGTAACAGCAAAACTTATGCTAATCGAGTGTATAATCAACAATATAAAGGTACGCTCAAAATTTTACGTCGATTATTTTTAATTGATACTCAACTTAAACCATCAACTATGCCATTAAAATATGATCAATTGCTTTATCAACCTAAATCATTATCCATTCATCACGAAGAATTAAACGGTATAAAAAATAAAATTAAAAATATTACTGAAAATAAAAACTTACCCATTTACTTAGGTTGGGATGTTTCCCAAAAAAAATTCATCATTACCAATCGTTATTTAACTCAAGAAAATATATTTTTATTTTCTCAATTAATAAATAAAACCGATATTAATAAAGAGGGAATAACATTAATTAATTTTATTACCTGGCCACTTAATCAATTTAATTTAGAACAAAAACACAATTCAAAATTTATGTTTTATCGTGTTGATCAAGCTCAAAGTGAATTACAAAAAGATTTATTTGAATATACAGAACTAGGAGATTATGAAACACATTTAATTTATGATACATTACCAGCTATTATTAAACGAGTTGATTTACGTAATAAAGATAAATCAAATATCTCCTTAAAATCAGATTATAATTGTGCCTTTCAAAATAATGATTAACCCGAGGCTAACGGGAATTGAACCCGTAACTTCCGCCTTGACAAAGCGGTGCTCTAACCAATTAAACTATAGCCCCCCAAATGTCCTAGTGAATTGTGGCTTTGAATAAGCGCATAATACATTAGGACGGTAATTTAATTAGCTTATGAATTAAATATCGCTTAATTAATTTTAATAATATTTGTATTTCTTTATATTGTTCGCGGTTTAGTCGAGCATAAGTTTTTTTTAAAGTTTCATGTTTTAATGTATAATTATAAAGATCACCTACATTATACACGTTTAATCCACGTAATTTTAGATATGTTTTAAGAGAAATCGGTAAATTCGCCAAATCTAATTTCAAAAATTTATAAAGATATAATTTTTTATATATTAATGGAAGGTTAGATTTAGCTAATCCGGCTACTTTTACCTTAAATCTATTAAACGGTATTAAGGTTATTAATAATTGTTGAATAGATTGACGTAATAATTTACCAGGATGAATACTTCCATCAGTACATATATGAAAAATAATTATTTCATTTAATTGAATCGTGGTTTGAATAGTATAATTAATATTAATAACTGATGAAAAATTATTTTTTAATATTAAAAAATCAGATTTTTTATCCGAAGAAGGTTTTTTACTATGACGTATGTTTTGATATAATTTATAATAATATTGTAAATTATTGGAGGAATAATAGTTTAAATTTTCAATAAAAAAAATCATTTTAAACTGTTGATTTGATTCAATCGTGGTGATATATTGATTAGGGTTTAAACAAAAAATAAAATTAGGTAATTGAAAATATTTAGCATAAATGATTTTTGGACCTGTTTGATTTAAAATAGCGATTTGAGTTTTAGAAAAATTTTTTGAACTACTTAAAATCACATTTTGTATATTATTTAATATTTCAAATATGGTTTCTTTAATTCCAGGTAAACTCGAATATTCATGTTTAACATTTTCTATTCGAATACAACTGATCACAAACTGACGTGTCTGATTCAGCATTGTACGTCTTAAAGCATTTGCAATCGTTAATCCTTGATTCTTTGAAAAATAACCTAATTGATAAGATGCATAAAATTTAGCCAATTGTGATTTAGCTTTTTTTTCAACAGTAGAAGAAATACATGAAAAAATCACTTGTTTATCTTGATTAAATTGATAAGACATAATATTTAAATACGACGTTTTTTAGGAGGTCTACAACCATTATGAGGTAATGGAGTACGATCACAAATTAATAAGATCGAAAAGGAAGATTTTTTTAACGTTCTTAATACGGTTTCCCTACCTGGACCAGGCCCTTTTAATACAATATATAATGTTTTAATACCGCGATCAAAAGCTAATTTTAATATCTTTTCAATTGTCATTTTTGCAGAAAATGGTGTGCCTTTTCTCGCTCCTTTAAAACCACATGAACCTGCTGAACACCAAAATAAAACATCACCATGCATATTTGTGACAGTTAAGATTAAATTATTAAAACTTGAACGAATATATAAAATAGACTTTTTAATTTTTCTTTTTTGGTCAAAATGCATTAATTGCGAATAAGCCATATTTTATTTACCTAAATTTCTTCTTAATTGTTTCTGCTTATGTTTTGGAACAATACATACAATACGAATATGCCCTTTACGACGAATTAACCGACAATATTTACATATTTTTTTCACAGATGTACGATTTTTCATTGTTAAATAATTTAAATTTCTAAAATTGGATCAATTCGATAAATAATACGACCACGTGTTAAATCATATGGACTCAATTGAACTGTAACCTGATCACCAATTAAAATACGAATATAATTTTTACGAATTCGACCTGATATATAAGCTAAAATTAAAAATCCATTTTGTAATTTAACTCGAAACATTCCATTTGACAGACATTGAAAAACTGTTCCTCGCATTTCTATTAGCGACTGTTTAATATTCATAAATAACTTTTTACCAAACGGCACATAAAACTTCTCCGCCAACTCCAAATTTTCTTGCTTGCTTATCAGTTAAAATACCACGTGAAGTCGATAAAATTAAAATACCTAATCCCCCAAATAATTGGGGTAATTCACTCGATTTCATATAAATACGTCTACCTGGGCAACTTAAACGTTTTAAATTCGTTATAATTGGTTTACAAGTGACTGAATTATATTTTAAACAAACTAAAACAGAATTTGTTTGCAATTTAAAATCATCAATAAAACCTTCATATTTTAAAAGCTTGATAAGTTGATAATTTATTTTATTAGCTGATAAAATCAAATTTGAATTTCGAGTCAAATTTGCATTTCTTATATGCGTAATAGTTTGACTAATTGTATCCATAATTTATGATTTATTTTTAAAAGGAAAACCATATTGTTTTAATAAAAAATATGCTTCATTATCTGTTTTTGCTGATGTAACAATTGTAATATCCATTCCTCGCAACCCATCAATTTGATCATAATGCATTTCGGGAAACATTAACTGTTCATTTAATCCAAAAGTATAATTACCAAATCCATCAAAACTGGTTATTTTTAACCCTTGGAAATCACGAATACGCGGTAATGCTAAATTGATCAAACGATCTAAAAAATTATACATATATTGACCCCGTAAAGTAACATAAATACCAACGGGCATTTTTGGTCTTAATTTAAAACTAGAAATGGCTTTTTTAGCTTTAGTAATAATACTTTTTTGACCACTAATTTGATTTAACTCAAAAACTAAATTATTTAAAATTTGCGGAGTTTGTGAAGCATCACCGACTCCGCGATTAATCACAATTTTTTTTAACTTGGGTAATTCATAAATATTTGAATAACCTAACTCTTTACATTTTAATAAAGATATACAAACTTTTTGAGAAGATAAAACATGATGAACATTCATATAAAAATTTAAAGAACTTCAGATGCTAAAGATAAAATACGCATATCGGCTGTTTCACGAATCTCTTTGGCTATTGGACCAAATACTCTCGTACCACGAGGTGAACCATCTTTATTTACTAATACAACAGCATTATCATCAAATTGAATCCAAAATCCATTTGGACGTCGAATACAATTTTTTGTTCGAACAATTACAGCACGAATAATTTCTGATCGCGTAATAGTCATATTCGGCATACATTGTTTTACAACACCTATAATCGTATCACCCACGATTGCATATGATCGATTAGCACAATTTAATATACGGATACATAAAATTTTTTTTGCGCCTGTATTATCTGCAACTTTCAATAATGTATTGACATAAATCATAATTATATACAAGTAATAAATTTTGTCTTAATAGGTAATTTAGTAGATGCATTTAATAATGCTTTTTTTGCAACTGAATAAGGAATCTCATCTAATTCATATAAAATTTTACCTGGTTTAATGACACAGACCCAAAATTCCGGCATACCTTTACCTGAACCCATTCTAGTTTCAGCCGCACGACATGTAATAGGTTTATCCGCACATAAACGAATCCATAATTTGCCATCTCTTTTAGTATACCTGGTAATGACACGCCGTGCGGCTTCAATTTGTCGTGTTGTTAACCAAATTGGTTCTAATGCTTGTAATCCAAATTTGCCAAATTTTAAATAATTTCCTTTTTTAGCTATTCCTCTCAATTTTCCTCGATGCATTTTACGATATTTAGTACGTTTTGGCTGGAACATATTATTCTTCTTTTTTTTGCATAAAAACCCAAATTTTAATCCCTAAAATACCGTAAATAGTTTGGGCAACTTGCTGACAATAATTAATATTAGCTTTTAATGTATGTAATGGCACTCTACCCTCTCTAAACCATTCAGTTCGTGCAATTTCAGCGCCATTTAATCTTCCCGAAATTTGAATTTTTATTCCATCAACTCCGATTTTTTTAATGCGTAATAAAGTTTTTTTGATCGCTTTACGAAACGAAATACGTTTTTCTAATTGATCTACTAAAAAATTTGATAAAAAAGTAGCATTACGTTCATATTTTTTTAATTCACGTAAATGTAAACTAACTTTCATTGGCTGATTATATTGATTAAATTGACCACGAAAATATAAATCAACCAAAAAACTTTTTTGATAAAGAGCTAAATTTTCTTCTAATTGATCACGAAGAAAATATAAATTTTTTGTTGTTGAAGTAATAAAAAAATTTGGTTTACTACAAAAAATAATTACGGAAACATGATTATTAATTTGTCTACTAATATGCAAGGATAAAATACCAGTTCTCGCACAATAAATTTTAAAAAATTTACGAATATATAGATCTTCATATAATTGTGCAGAATAAGTGTTTTTATTACCAAACCAAATTTGATGATGTTTTGTATAAGGACCTAATCGAAAGCCATACGGATGTATTTTTTGACCCATAAATAAATTACAATTTTCGACGTATAATTTTTTTATCAAATTTAATATGTCCTCGAAATGTACGAGTTAAAGCAAATTCTCCAAGTTTATGACCAATCATTTGTTCAGTAATAAATATTGGTATAAATTCACGACCCGTATAAATAGCTATAGTATGCCCAATCATAATAGGCACAATAGTTGAGGATCTAGACCAAGTTTTTACTACTTGATGCCTCTTGTTAAAATTTAAAAATTTAATTTTTTTTAATAAAGACTGAGAAATAAAGGGAAATTGACGACTCATATATATATATCTATAATTTAACGACGTTTAGTGACAATTAGTAACTCACTATATTTAGATTTTTTACGCGTTTTAAAACCTAAAGTTGGTTTACCCCAAGGTGTAACTGGATGTTTGCGACCAATGGGTGCTCGACCTTCGCCACCACCATGTGGATGATCGGCGGCATTCTTAACAGTACCCCGTACTTTTGGACGTTTATTTAACCATCGATTTCGACCGGCTTTACCTATTTTTAATTGACTATAACTTGCGTTATGAATCGAGCCAATTGTGGCCCAACAATGATTTAAAAAATTACGTATTTCACCGGATGGTAATCGAATAGTAACAAACGGCATTTCCTTAGCTATAATAAAAGCAGCTGTACCAGCAGCTCGAACTAGTTGAGCACCTTTTCCTGCATGAATCTCAATATTATGAATAGGAATACCAATAGGTATTTGTTTTAAAGGTAACGTATTACCATTTCTGATAGGCGCCGTAAAATGCGTTGTAATTAAATCGCCAATTTTAATATTTTTATATTGAATAATATAAGCTTTATTATTATTAGTATAATTAATTAATGCAATATTACTATTCCGATTTGGATCATATACCAATGAAATGACTTTCGCTGACATTAAATATTGTTTTCTTTTCCAATCCATTATACGATATAATCTTTTATGACCACCACCTCGATTTTTAATAGTCTTAACACCACGATGATTACATCCATTCGATCGATTTAATTTTGATGTTAAATTTCGGCGTGATTGTGTTTTATTAAAAAATTGAAAATCACACACTGATCGATTTCGAGTACTTGGTGTATAAGGTTTTAAAACTCTAATACACATAAATTATTATTAAAAATAAAATTGATCAGATAATTTTTTTTTATTCATTAATGATATAATTACCCTTTTTGTTAATTTTTTATATCCCCTACTCGTTAATTTATTTACAGACTTTCGGTTGAGTGTATAAGTATTTATTTTTTTTAATCTTAATTGATAATTTTGTTGGAATAATAAACGAATATGATTCTTGTTTAAATATGGATAAATATCAAATACATATTTATTAGATTCTAATAATAAAGTAGTTTTTTCAGTAAATAAATAATGCTTTAAAATTGAAGAACTATATAAATATTTTACAATATAAATAGCTCCATGGAAGTTCAATAAAACAATTCAAAATAATACTTATTATAAATTTAAAAAATTTTGAATTCAGAAATAAATAAAATTAATTTTACATTACAGATCCTGGATAATTAGATTTATTAATTTATTGCATAATTTAAAGATTAAATCTGTTAACTCATTAAATAAAATCATTAAATATACCAGATTTAATGATTATCCTATTTAGTAAAAATGTTAATATTATTTATTTAGTATACAATTACAGGTTTAACAAAAAAATCAATAATCATAAATTATTTTTTGGTAAAAATTTTATTTATTACTCAATTTATTCAGTAGACCGATTACTTATTAACAATTTAATAATCACTACATTGCATGCAGCAGGGTTTGAACCTGCGAAAATTAATGAAAACGGATTATGAGTCCGCCGCTTTACCACTCAGCCATACATGCACATTAGCTTTCAAATTTGAAAGCTAATATTAAAAATTATTAAAAATTCATTTCAGATAATTGAACTTTTTCAAATTGTTTTTTCTTTAAAACTAATAAAATTTGCGTCAATCCAATGGTTATAAAAAATAATATTAAACTCTCTAAACGACGTGGATTTTGTAAAACAATTTCAGTTTCTTCTTGACCAAATCCACCAACATTTGGATTATTTGTTAAGGGCTGATCAACCGTTACTTGTTGATTTTCAGTTACTAGAATAGTTGGACCCGAAGGAATTTTTTGAACTGAAGTTTGTCCATTTGAGGCAGAATTAATACGAATTTCCGTTAATCCTTTTTCATCTTTTGTAATAGAATCTATGACTCCATTAAAAGGACTTAAATAAACTGTATTATTACTCTTAGACCCATCTGCGTAAACTTGTCCTCTTCCTCGATTCCCTCCAACATAAATTGGATATTTTAAATATGAAATTTTTTTATTACTTTCTGGATTAGGAGAAATAATCGGAAAAGTCATAGTTGAATATTTTTTACCTGGAACTGGACCTACAACTAAAATATTTGGATTTGAATCGTTATACTTTACAAATGGTAATTTATTAACTTTTTGTGCTAATTCAGGCGATATACGAGATTTTGGAGCTAATTCAAACCCCGGAGGTAAAATCAAAACCGCTCCAACATTTAACTTACCTTTTTTTCCATTCACCAAAACTTGACGAATTTGTTGATCATAAGGTATATTAACAGTTGTTTCAAAAACTGTATCAGGTAATACCGATTGAGGAACTTGAATAGAAATCGGTTTTTCAGCTAAATGACAATTGGCACAAACTAATCTACCATTGGCTTCACGAGGATTCGAATAATTTTGTTGAGCAAAAATAGGATAAGCAATACTCGGTATAGTTATAATGTTTAAACTAATCCATAAACTAAAAATAAATAAATAAATTTGATTCCAAAAATTTTTATTGTTCATAATGTAATTTATAATCAAAAATTAAAATTTTCTTCTCTTTTTTTAAGTTATTCAATTGACGATTTTTCAATATAAACAAATGAAAAAGCCATGACTACGGCTGGAAATAATAATCCTACTAATGGAACAAAGATCGATGGTAAATAAGCAGCATTCATAATTTACAATTATTTACTTTAGATATTATAATAAATTTGCATCATCATTTCAACTATCTCTGAGTATAGAGGGAATTGAACCCCCGACCTTATGGTTCGTAGCCATACACTCTAATCCACTAAGCTATATACTCATATTGAGGCAAACGATGGGAATTGAACCCACGAATAGAGTCGCCACAAGACTCTGCCTTACCACTTGGCCACGCTCACCTTTTATTAACACTAATATTTTATTGAAAATAAACCATAGCTTGAAATAAAAATAAAAATAATTAAAATATTAGCCATAACCAGTAATAATTAAAAAATAATTAAAAATTAAATGTCACATAATGTAAAAATCTATGATACTTGTATTGGATGTACACAATGTGTTCGTGCATGTCCAACAGATGTATTAGAAATGGTACCTTGGACGGGTTGTAAAGCTAAACAAATTGCATCAGCTCCGAGAACAGAAGATTGTGTTGGATGTAAACGATGCGAAACTGCATGTCCAACAGATTTTTTATCAGTTCGAGTTTATTTAGGAGCTGAAACTACACGTAGTATGGGACTAGCATATTAATTTTAAATGAAATAATGTTTTTATCACGTTTTAGAGATAGATAATTTCTATCTCTAAAAATATTGTATTAACTTCCAACTTTATAGGTATCAATAAAAATACTGATTAATAACCCAATTTGAAAGGGATAAAAAATTGGACCAATAGATTGATGTAACTTTTGAATATGATAATTTTGTGAAAAAAATTCTAATATTATAATGAATAAAGTAATAATGAATATATTACTACCTGGGATAAAACGTATAATTGGTAAAAAACTACCGATTAAATTACCGATACTAAACCCAAAAAAAAATATTGAATAGAATAAAGTAATTTTTTAAAAATCATATATTTATTTTTGCTTTTGGTGGGATTTGAACCCACATGTTTTTCAACGCCAAGGCCTAAACTTGGTGCGTATACCAAATTTCGCCACAAAAGCATATTTGCTTTTTTTTTGTTAAGTATATATAATAAAATGTAGTTTGAAAAGCCGGGATAGCTCAGTAGTAGAGCAGAGTACTGAAAATTCTTGTGTCATCGGTTCAATTCCGATTCCTGGCAAACTCCACTACAAAACTAGGGTAGAAGGGATCGAACCTCCGAATATCGAGACCAAAACCCGATGCCTTACCACTTGGCCACACCCTAAGATCTAAAAATAAAATAAAATAAAAAAAAATAATTTAATAATGAATATAATATTTGATTATTTAGTTCAAACCGGTTTTTTAAGAGATTTTTTTCGATTATATTTTTTATTGATTAGTATGATTTTTTTCTGGAAATTTATCAATTATTTTTTAGATAATTGGTGGGATATTTTATTTAATTATTTAAAAAGTGAATGGAATAAAGAGTGGTTTTATGAAAGTGATACGGATGATATTATAATAACTGGATTACGACATCATCCAAATCTAGCTAAAGCCTTAGGAAGACTGACCGCAAAAGTTAAAGAAACAGCTGCCAGAATGAGACAGGAAGAAATTGAAAAAAAAGAAAAAATTGAGTTAGAAGAAAAACTTGAAAAAGAAAAATTAGAACGTTGGGAAAAAAATCCACCAACTGAAGAAGAATTAAAAAGAGAAGTTAAACAATTAATTCAAGAAATGAAAGAAAAATATTTTCCTGACGAATGTTAATATTATAACATCCGTTAGGATTTATACATCTTAGAAGATTGAGTCCCTAAATTACGTAAATAATATAATTTTGCCCGCTTTAATTTATAAAATTTTAAAATTTTATAATCTAATATTTGAACATGCGGTAATGGAAAGACTATTTCTATTCCAATTTTTTGAAATAATTTTCTAACTCGAATACTTGAATGATATAAATAAGCTTTTTCTCCAATTACTAAACCACTATATTTTTGTACTCTTATTTTTTCTGCTTCAAAAAATTGCATATACATTTCAATTATAGAGCCCACGGCAACTTTTTTATTTTTTGAAGCAAATAAATGTTTTTGATCAAATTTACTAATAATTTTTGAAATAGACATAAATTCAATTATTTTAATATACTTGAAACGACACCAGCACCAACAGTTCGTCCACCTTCCCGAATCGCAAAACGCATACCTTTTTCAATTGCAATTGGATGAATTAATTCAACAATCATTTTTATACGATCACCAGGCATAACCATTTTAATTTCTAAATTATCATCAGATTGAAATTTTTTAATTGTACCAGTTACATCAGTTGTTCGAACATAAAATTGCGGTCTATATCCAGCAAAAAAAGATGTATGCCGACCGCCTTCTTCTTTTTTCAAAATATATACTTGTGCTTCAAAACTCGTATGCGGTGTAATGGAACCGGGTTTTGATAATACCATTCCCCGTTGAATATCTTCTTTTTGTGCTCCTCTCAACAAAATACCTACATTATCTCCCGCAACGCTAGTTTGTAAAGTTTTTTGAAACATCTCTAGACCGGTAATTGTCATGGATTGTGTTTCTTTTAAACCAACTAATTCAACTATATCACCAACATCAACACAACCACGCTCAACTCGTCCTGTTGCTACAGTGCCACGCCCGGTAATAGAAAATACATCCTCAATCGCCATTAAAAAAGGTTGATCAGGTTCACGTTTTGGTAATGGTATATATTGATCAACTTGAGTCATTAATTCATAAATTTTACTTACCCATGGCGAATCAAAATCGGCTAATTGTGGGTTATCAGTAAATTTATCTAATGCCAATAAAGCAGAACCACCAATTACTGGAATTTCATCACCGGGATATTCATAATCATTTAATGTTTCGCGAATTTCCAATTCAACTAATTCTAATAATTCGTCATCATCAACTTGATCAATTTTATTTAAAAATACAACAATTGAAGGAACACCTACTTGTTTGGCTAATAATATATGTTCTTTAGTTTGTGGCATTGGTCCATCAGCTCCAGAAACTACTAAAATTGCTCCATCCATTTGTGCAGCACCTGTAATCATATTTTTAACATAATCTGCATGACCGGGACAATCCACATGAGCATAATGGCGATTGTCTGTTTCATATTCAACATGTGCAGTATTAATAGTAATACCCCTTGATTTTTCTTCGGGAGCAGAATCAATATCCATATAATTTTTAGGTTTAGCATTTCCTTTAGCCGCTAATGCCATAGTGATAGCAGCTGTTAAAGTTGTTTTACCATGATCAACATGACCTATAGTACCAATATTTAAATGTGGTTTATTCCGTTCAAATTTTTCACGTACCATTTAACTTAATAATTAAATAAAAAATAATTTAATTTTAATTATAGCCTGAAATCGGACTTGAACCGACAACAATCGGTTTACAAGACCGATGCTCTACCAATTGAGCTAAACAGGCATATATCACTTAAATCGCGCGCATTATGAAATCAATAATCAGTTGATTTAATGGCTAAAAAGTGTTACAATACTTGACAAATTGACTAATTAAACTGCTATGATTCAATCCAAAAATATAAGAAATGAACATCTTTGGACACGTTGTGATAAATGTGGTACTATACTCTATATTAAACATTTAAAAGAAAATAATCGTGTATGTTTTTCATGTGGTTATCATCTCCAAATGGGAGTTTTAGAAAGAATTAATAATTTAATTGATCCCCATAGTTGGCAATTACTCGATAATAATATATCACCATTAGACCCACTTATCTTTAATGATCAAAAAAAATATAAAGATCGCTTAATAGAAGCCCAAGATCGAACTTATTTAAATGATGCGATTTTAACTGGAACTGGCTGTATTGAAGGCATCCCCCTTGCACTTGGTATTATGGATTTTCAATTTATGGGCGGTAGTATGGGAAGTGTTGTTGGAGAAAAAATTGTTCGTTTAATTGAATATGCAACACGAAAAGGATTAATTTTACTTTTAATTTGTGCCTCTGGAGGGGCACGAATGCAAGAAGGCATGTTTAGTTTAATGCAAATGGCTAAAATTACCTCCGCATTAAAAATTTATCAAAATACAAATTCTATATATATATCTATATTAACTTCACCAACAACTGGAGGGGTAACAGCAAGTTTTGCTATGTTAGGCGATTTAATTTTTGCAGAACCCAATGCTTTAATTGGTTTTGCAGGACGCCGTGTCATTGAACAAACATTACAAGAAAAGTTACCGGATAATTTTCAGACGTCAGAATATTTATTAGAACATGGATTACTTGATTTAATTATACCCAGATCATTTTTAAGACAAGCTATAACAGAAATTTTATTTTTATATAAAGATGCACCCTTTAAACATTGTGGCACTATTCCGTTTCACCTATATGAATCTATCAATCCAATACAAGAAGAAAAAATTCGTCGTTTATTAAATAAAAAACACTATTCCAATAATTCTATATTAATAAAGGAATTAAATAATTAATTCAATTGATTATTTTAATATGGTATTTTTAATAAATATTGATTTTTAATCAATTGACTTTTATATTACAAATAATGTATATTTTTAAATTTGATTATGTCTGGTACTACAGGAGAACGTCCATTTTCTGATATTTTAACTAGTATCCGTTATTGGGTTATTCATAGTATTACTATACCTTCATTATTTATTGCTGGTTGGTTATTTGTTAGTACAGGATTAGCGTATGATGTTTTTGGTAGTCCAAGACCTAATGAATATTTTACTGAAAAACGCCAACAAGCACCACTATTAACTAATCGTTTTAATGCTCTAGAACAAGTCAAAACATTATCTAAACTTTAAATTTTAATTATGGCATCTAAAAAATCTTCATATGTTTATCCTATATTTACTGTTCGTTGGTTAGCCGTACATGGATTAGCTGTACCAACTATTTTTTTCATAGGTTCAATTACTGCTATGCAATTTATTCAACGTTAATTTATATTTTTTCTTATTTCCTTATGACACCACAAAATCCAAATAAACAAACAGTTGAATTAAATCGAACAAGCTTATATTGGGGATTATTACTAATTTTTGTATTAGCAGTTTTATTTTCAAGTTACATATTTAATTAGTAATAACTTTAATTTTGGGAGAATTTATATTATGGCGAATACCACTACAACAGGACGTATACCATTATGGTTAGTAGGGACACTTATTGGAACAGTAGCATTGGGATTAGTAGGTATATTTTTTTATGGTTCATATGTAGGATTAGGTTCATCGCTATAAAATATTACACAAAATAAAACACAAGACTTGACAAAATAAATTTCTGAATATATAATAAATATGTTCAGGAAATATTTCAACAGGTATTTGTAAATTGAATTGCGATATTATGCGAAATAAAACACAAGACTTGACAAAATAAATTTCTGAACATATAATAAATATGTTCAGGAAATATTTCAACAGGTATTTGTAAATTGAATTACAATATTATGCGAAATAAAACACTCCAAAATGGAGAGTTTGATCCTGGCT